TAATTTTGGGAGCTACACTGAAGATAGCTATCGAGGAGATAAGTACATTTTATTAATCTATCGCTCGGTCAATAAGTTATTATTCTAAAAATTGGGATGGAAACTCCAAGTATCTGGTTAGATACCCCTAACCAGATACTTGGCTTACTTTTGGGATTTCGAGTCCCATTCAAAGGATTTGGAGTCCTTTGGAAAGGAAACAAGGAAAGGGTGGGATTTTGAGTCCCATCCCCTATGTGTTTGATGAGACGCCAAACAACCAACTACTAAGATTTTTGGTTCATCTCATCTACATTTGAATCTTTGAGAGGAATCACGTTCATATCTCAGTCGTTATTTTTGTTTTTTTTTCTCTCTTCTGTATCTGTAAGACTATTCCTTGAGTTTTGGGTATCGCTCCAACCCCTTCGGATGTTAGGATTTGCTGTCCCAGTCTTGGTTCGGAAATAGAAAAAAGAAAGGGTGGGACTTACTGCCTCACATATCTCTGCAATGGGACCCACTCGTCTCTCGAGTCGGAGAGACAATTTCAGCGCTACTTCACTCGGGAAGACAAGCATGGAAATCGACCAAGTAGAAATTTTGAGTTCCATTGGTGAGAATGGAGAAGTCGAGAGACTTCTTCCATAAATTCCATAAATGCGAGACCTCTGGACGCCTCGCGTAGGATTCGAACCTCCGCACTACGCAGTACTACATTTCGAGTCTAGTATGCCTACCCCTCCTTCGAAGCAGGGAGACGCGGTGGGGCTACGTTCACCAATTGAATTATACGAGTATATCTATATGCCTGTCAACTGCTGAACCGAATTTTCATCTCTTTTTTACCAAATTGACTAACCGGGAGACTCCACTCAGGTCAGGTTTAGACGAGGTCCCTGGACCTTTTCCATTACTCATAGCTTCTTCATGGAGTGGTAGGATTCCACTTCATACTGACGATGGCCGGGGGTTCAAATCTATCCTAGCCCGCAATCAATCATCCCTAAAGGGGTGGTTGATTCCCTCCTCCTGCAGGGAATTCTTTTTCACGACCTGACAAGCCCACGCCTGTCTCGCGAGCAAATCTTTTTTTCGGTGTCAATCAAATAATACCATAGGAAGATACAAGAGAGAGAGGCATTCTCCTTCCGCCTAAATACTTGGATGTAGCAGCATGGGTTGTCACTGCCCAACCCCAGCTGTGCATCGCGCGGAAATACTTATATCTCCCCCGGAATAGACGAGTGATCATTTTCCTAGCAAGTGATTCCGGGTGCGAAAAGACAAATACAAGCTAGATAGGAAAATGTCAGGATCAATTGCCGAAGAAGATATAACTATTTCGTAAGTTGTAGAGACAGACTAGTTGGGGCAGCAGAAGCAGAACCGGCTTTTAATTTTTAGTAAAAATCATTCGAAAAAAAAAAGTTCGCGTCACAATTTAATTTGAAGTGAGTCTAGAATAAAGTATTCCGTGTGATCCCGATAATGGGATCTATTAATATACCCGATAGGATTGATGCTAGTGCACGAATGATCGTAGCTATTTCAATAGAACTTTTTGAAATTGAAATTGATGGGGAAACTAATGAACTTTGTATATAAGTTGTGGATGCATCGCTCTTCCCATTCTTCCCAGTGAACATTAATTTAATTATTTTGAGATAATAGTAGATAGAGATGACACTTGTGACGAGCGCTACCAGAACTGATGGGTACGAACCAGATTTCCATCCATGCCAAAAGAGGTAGAGTTTACCGAAAAAACCGGATGGTGGAGGGATACCCCCTAGGGATGGTGAACGTAAAACCGGGGAGAATGTTAGAACAGGATCCTTCATGTATAATCCCGCGTAATCCCTAATATTATCAGTTCCGGTTCGTAAACCAAATGGGGTGATACGAGCAAAAGTTCCCAGATTCATGAGTATATAAATAAACGTATAAGTTATCATACTTGCGTAACCGTTCTCCGGGTCTGCAGCAAGTACTCCAATCATAATATATCCAATTTGGCTTATGGAGGGATAAGCTAGCATACGTTTCATGCTTATTTGAGTAACCGCAATTAGATTTCCTAATATCATGCTAGAAGTAGCCAATAATCCTACCACGGTATGCCACTCATTAGATAGATGTGGGAAAATTAGACCGAAGAGTCGAGTAAATAAAGCTGGAGCTGCTACTTTAGAGGTAACAGAGAAAAAAGCAACGACTGGTGTAGGAGAGTCAGAGTCGAAAAGGAGATTTTCGATCTTTCCGCTCATTCGGAACCGTGCATGAAATTCTTACTTCACGCGGCTCTTGGTTCATAAGAGATTCACGACTGATATTGCTCCCAGAACCTTCCTCGTGTATGTTTCAAACCCATTATTCCTTGAATAATACATAATCATTCAATATGAGGACTAATTGTTAACTTCTCGGAGAATCCCTCATCATTTGTTTAGATTACCCACCAGCAGTTTCGTCTCGAATTTTTTCTTGCTTGTTTTTCCTTCTTCATTTTTCACCGGAATCCTTTCAACAACTAAAACTACTTGTTTAGTTGGTAGGCACACACGCCCGGCGGGGGAGACAAATTGCGACTTTTTTCGTTCCTAGTTTATTTGACATGATTTTACCAACCGTGTTAAAGTACCACTAGCAAGTGACAGAAATACCATTGCTTGGCATCCATGGCTGAACGGTCAAAGCACCCAACTCATAATTGGCGAATTCACAGGTTCAACTCCTGTTGGATGCATCTAAAAAACAAAGATAGAGAAAAGTGGAAGAGGCGGATAACTGAAAAAACTATCTGTAAAACGGGTAGATCATAGGTTGACGACAGCAGAAGCCAAACTAGTAGACTATACAGGAGTTACAGAAGAAACAGAGATAATTGAAGTAAAACGGACAAAGCGAGAAGGATACTACGGAAAAATCAAAAAACCAATTAATTACGGGAAAGTCTATTCGTTTGTTGCAGCAAAATCAATATACTTTCCATGTAGACTCGAAATTGACTAAGACTGAAATGAAAAATTGGATCGAACGATTTTTTGATGTTGAAGTGGAGGGCATTAATAGTAGTCGGGTAGCAAAAAAAAGAAGAAATAGAAGTAAGTTGAGTTTGAATTCCACGAGTATAAAAAAAATGATTGCTAGACTTCGGGCTAATTCCTTCATTCCACTATTTCTAAACTAATGCTTAAAGGAAAAGTTTAATTTCCTATCAAAAGAAAGACTACGCATAAACAAAAAAGGGAAGAATAAGTATGGCCATACGACTATATGAGGCGTATACTCCAGGCACCCGGAACCGGGCCATTCTGCAATTTGGGGAAACAACGAAATCTAAGCCCCACAAGCAATTAACTTACCATAGAATATCTAGAAATGGTCGCAACAATGCGGGAGTCATCACCAGTAGACATAGGGGAGGCGGACACAAGCGTTTACGTCGTAAAGTTGATTTTCGGCGAGACAAGTTGAGTGTTGCCGGAAGAGTAGCCAGTATCGAATACGATCCCAATCGCAATGCTTTCATTTGTTTAATCAGCTACACAGATGGTGACAAGAGATACATTTTGCACCCACGGGGAATAGGGGTTGGAGATATCGCAACGTCTAGCTCTGACGCATCCATTTCAATCGGAAATACCCTACCTCTGAGTGCGGGTTGAATACCTGATTCGCGTATTCCGAAACTAATCGGTCGGGTTTTAGGCTGGGCCCGGAAACCTGGCACTACTTCGAACTTATTGAATAACATGAAGTAAACCTGGTTGGGGTAACCAAATAGGGACAGTAGCGCGTGCTAAAATCTGGAGCAATTTAAAAACATATAAAGTTGTAAAGGTAAGATAATATGGAAGCAGATAAATAATCTCAAAATTGGAACGACGAACAAAAGGCGTCCCATGCACATGTTAAATTGAGGGTGTGGGAAGTACGAATTCAAGACACTCGATTTGGCAGTCAGAGGCAACATCGAAGCCACAGAACGACACAGGGAATAAATGGGTAGAAGTGAAATTATGTCAATGCCAAGAAGAAGAGGTTTCCTAAGTTATCCCGTACATTGACTAATGCTAACGCGAATCATCGAAGTCACCAATTCTGCTGCTAAATCCTTGGGAGATACTGGATTCCTAGAAGAAAGCCAGGTGCGGGCAAAAAAGCCAGGGATACAACGAAGAAAAATGGTCTAAAAATTATCTGCCTGCGCTTCAGTAGGCATCAATTTGGTACTACCGAAATTTAGCAGCGGTCTCTAATTCCATCCTTCGTATCCGGAAAGCTGTATGCTTCGAAAGAAGCTTGTACAGTTTGGGAAGGGGTCTTCCCCAGTCATTTCCTTCCCTTTAAGGGAGAGTAAGAGGAGGGGGAGGTCTACCTCGACCAAAATACCTTTAGGTACCATTATACATAATGTAGAGTTGAAATCTGGGAAAGGCGGATAATCAGTTAGAGCAGCTGGCACAGCAGCAAAAGTAGTTGCAAAAGAAGGTCAATTGGCTACACTAAGACTACCTTCCAGCGAAATTCGTTTAATATCTCAAAATTGCTTAGCAAGTATAGGACGGGTCGGAAACATTGATATCAACAATGAAGGCTTGGGAAAAGCTGGATCCAAGCGCTGGTTAGGGAGACGGCCTAAAGTGAGAGGTTCAGCTACGAATCCTGTGGATCATCCCCATGGAGGGGGGGAAGGCAGGACGTCAATTGGTAGGAAGAAGCCGGCAACCCCTTGGGGGCATGTCGCACTTGGAAAAAGAAGCCGGAAGGGGGGGAAATATAGCAATCCCCTCATACTTCGTCGACGCAAAGGTTATTGATAAATGGATGTATTAAGCAGGGGGGGCTAATCGGCTACGGCGCGTTCATCAAAAAAAGGTCCTTTTGTAGCTAATCACTTAATACGAGAAATTGAAAACCTTAATATAAGAAGAGAGAGAAAATTGGTTGTAACTTGGTCTCGCGCTTCCGCAGTAGTACCTATCACGATCGGTCACACCATTGCCGTTCATAATGGGCGGGAACACCTACCTATCTATATAACCGATCGCATGGTGGGTCATAAACTGGGGGAATTTGTACCCACCCGGAATTTTAGGGGACACGCAAAAAATGATAAGGGATCCCGTCGATAATTAGGAAATTATACTTCATGAAAAACGAAAAGAAATCAGAAATTGAGGCGCGCGCTCTTGGAAAAAATATCCGCGCGTCAGCTACCAAAATACGACGGATTACCGATCGAATCCGGGGTTGTTCGTACGGAGAAGCACTTGTATTACCCGAATCTATGCCTTACAAAATGTGTTACCTCATATCGCAATTGATTCTTTCTGCGGCGGCAAACGCCAATACCAACTTTGGATCGAGTAAATCCAATTTGTTCATTAGTGAGGCCTGAGTCGAGAATTCCACGTATTTGAGAAGGTTCCGACCCCGAGCTCAAGGCCGAGGTTACCCGATAAAGAAACCCACTCGTAAAGTAACCATTAAGTCAAACTCAAATTTTGTTGGAAAGATAGAAAGATGACTCCAAAAAAAATGCTCACTAATTCGAACGTGTTGGAAGGTTAAGGTTAAAGAAAACCGCGAAAAAAAAAACTAGGTAAAAAATAATTCAATATTGAGTTGAGGAGAAATAGATACGGGACGAAAGATTCATCCACTCGGTTTTCGACTCGGTGTAAGTTAGAAGCATTATTCTCATTGGTTCGCCCAAACAAAAGATTATCCAAAGTTTCTCGAGGGGGATAGACAAATACGTGCCTCCGTCGAAAAGTATGTTGCAAAACATGTGAAGGACGCCACAAACTATGGCGGAGTTGGGCATATCGAAATCCAACGAAAAACAGATCTTATTCGGGTTGATATACATACGGGATTTCCTGATTTACTCATTGAAGAACAAAATTTGGGGATTACTCAAATGAAGAGCGGTATCGAAAACATATTAGGGATTGAAAGTCGGAAGCTCAGAGTAATACTAAGTAGTATCACCCAACCATATGGGGAACCAAAAATATTGGCGGAGCATGTTGCCTCACAATTGAGGAATAGAGTTCCCTTCCGACGAACTATGAAAAAAGCTATTGAATTGGTTGGAAGAACTAGCGATAGGGGTATTAAGATACAAATAGCTGGACGCCTCAATGGTAGTGAGATGGCTCGGGTTGAGTGGGCTAGGGAAGGTAGGGTCCCCTTACAAACCATTAAAGCCCGTATAGGCTATTTCTACCATCCGGCTCAGACGATTCATGGGGTTTTAGGCATAAAGACCTGGACATTTCGGGGTCCTGGGTGACCCCTACCCAATGAAGGAAAAGCTATCTAATGAATTTTGATGCAACCTGAAGCAGCTCCATCCTATTCCAGTTTCAATCATTTTTATTTCAAACTCCAAAGGATCTCCGCTACGCTTAGTGTGCGACTCGTCCAAACAACATCTCTTCATCCATAAAGAAAAACTAATTGATTGAGTAATGAACCCCCTGTTTTCGAGTACTAAATAAGTTAATGCCGAAGACAGAGTCAGATTATCTCGTCGCAAATGAAATTTCTATCCGTAGAAATTTTTTTTTCTATGGGGAAGCTGGAAACTTTACCAATTTATGACTATTTCGAGAAGTAAAAATCGGAATAATTGAATCTCTTTTTCTTTTCTCGAAATCGTGTGGTTAATCGCTCAACTCCCGAAAAGCTGCGTGATGTAGCACAATTGCTAAATTGTCAATATCTGAAACAGAGCTATGAATCAATTAATGCTGGGAACGTTGACTCAACGAAATTGGGATAGAGCGAGAAGCTCCGTTGCTGGGGGAGAACCAAAACGTTTGCTCCAAGAGACTGAAACAACGAGGTGACTTACGAATCTCTTTCATTCAATTGATTAATATCGAGATTCGGCGGACGGGATGGCGAGAGAAGCCCAAACCTAAGAAGTGAAAAAGAATTGGAAGATCGAGCTTATTCTCGCCCGTGGATTTAGCACCAAGTAACACCTGAACCGCTGCTATTTATAAATGGAATGAAGATCGAAAGAAAAAAGGGGGGGAAAACAACATAGAAGTAAATTTGCGAAGTATGATAAGTTTGAAAAGTGGTATCAAATTCACGAGGAGCCGGTTGAGGGGAGACTTTCACGTCCGGTTCTGTATCAGAGATTGATAAATTCTGTCGACATCGACTGTAACCCCAGACGAACTAAATATCGTAAGCAACATAGAGGAAGATTGAGAGGAATGTCTAGTCGTGGAAACGTAATCTCCTTCGGAAAATTTGCTCTTCAGGCCCTCGAACCTGCTTGGATTACGGCTAGACAAATAGAGGCGGGAAGAAGGTCAATAACGCGCTGCGCTCGTCGAGGCGGGAAGCTGTGGATACGCATCTTTCCCGACAAACCCATCACCATGAGACCTGCGGAAACACGTATGGGGTCAGGAAAGGGATCTCCGGAATATTGGGTATCTGCAATTAAACCAGGCCGAATAATTCATGAATTGAGTGGGGTATCAGAAGATGTAGCCAAAGCTGCTATGGCGATGGCTGCCCACAAAATGCCCGTACTTACTCGGGTAGTAACTACCGAGGAATCGTGATATTTGTTATAAACAAGTAGGTAAAAAAAAAATGAGTGACTTAAAGTGAAATATATCTTTTCCCACCCAGATATAGTACAAATAAACCTATTATTTTTCTCGATTACCAAATGATTCAAACTCAAAGTTACTCAGATGTCGCAGACAACAGCGGAGCCCGCAAATCAATGTGTATTCGAGTGTTAGGAACAGGCAACCGCAGATACGCAGGTACAGGTGACGTCGTAACAGCCGTAGTCAAAGAGGCGGTACCCAATATGTCTATAAAAAGATCAGAAGTGGTTAGGGCAGTGGCAGCTTGTACTCGTAAAGGGATAAAACGATGTAATGGAATGATTGTTGGATTCGACGACAATGCGGCCGTCATTGTCAACCAGGAAGGAAATCCTAGAGGCACTAGGATCTTCGGTCCAGTAGCTAGAGAATTGAGAGATTACAATTTCGCTAGAACAGTCTCGTTAGCCCCCGAGGTATTGCAAAAACTAATGAGTGAAATTATTTAGCGTCGTCAGTTTGACAAAATTTCAAACCGAAATTTTTATACAAAAAAATTCGGCTTGAAATTTTGTCAAATATATCTAAATATCCCGAATACACAAAACTAAATTAGAGAAAACGGAAGAAAAAAAGAGGTTAGGAATCATTCCGGTATTGATAATTACAACAACTACTGATTGATATTTCACGAATAACGACGCCATCTCCACTGCACCTACTGCCATAAGAAACGCCAATACGAGAAGAAAATCTACGATCGAAATACCTGCCACTAGAATGACTACACGCATCGTACAAATTTCAGCGGAAGAAGGTTTCATAAAAGGTGCTGTGAAGCACAAGGGTAATGGGAAAGAATTTCCGGGTGTGAGTTTGAAGTATCTCGGCAAGAAGAAAGACCCTTACATTGCAGTTATCAAACGCATTAGTAAGCCTGGCTTGAGAGTTTATTCCGATCATCGGAAAATTCCCAAAATATTGGGTGGTATGGGAATTGCAATTTTACCGACATCTTGTGGACTTATTACAGATCGGGAAGCTCGACACAAAAAAATTGGGGGGGAAATTTTGCGTCACGTTTGGTAATTGGTAATTCGAAAACTTCTTTCGGCGAGAAATCGGTTGCTTCCAAAAGGATTACGTCTCTAAATAGCTATTAGCGATATCAGCTGAGTTAGCAATCTCTTTAGGAAATCTATGAATTACGGGGGGTTTATTTAGTTCGAATGATGAAAAAGCAGAATCTTATTGACATGGAGGGTACAGTTACGGAATCGCTTCCCAATGCCATGTTTTGAGCGTGTTTGGATAATGGATGCCAAGTCTTGACTCACATATCGGGAAAGATCTGACGAAATTACATAAGAATATTACCAGGAGATAGGGTGAGAGCTGAATTAAGTCCTTATGATCTTACCAAAGGGTGTACCATTTACCGACTTCGAAGTAGACAGACGAATAGCAGTCAGTAGGTTTTGTTCCTGGTACTGCTATATAGTAATTACCCGCTTGTCCGATTTTTGCTTTCAATTTGATGAAAAAAAGAGAACGCATCTAAAATCTATCAATAGATTTATCCAACTAATTTAAGGCTGTAGCTACGAAAATTCGTGCCTCCATTCGCAAAATATGTGAGAAGTGTCGATTGATTCGTAGACGTGGACGAATCATGGTAATTCGTTGTAATCCGAAGCATAAGCAGAGGCAGGGACAGTCAAAATATTTAGACGTAGAATCAAATAACAATTAACAACAGCCTTTGAATATGAATAATCAATCAACTATGTCAGGTAATTCAAAAAAAATTCGCTCACGCAAGGTAAAGCGCGGAGTCCCGAAGGGGGTTATTCACATCCAAGCAAGTTTCAATAATACCATTATTACTGTCACGGACGTTCGGGGATAAGTAGCTCCCCGGTGTTCCGCTGGTGCCTGCGGATTCAGGGGTACACGCAAAAGTACACCATTTGCCGCCCAAGCTGCGGCGGAAAACGCTATCCGTGCCTCAATGGATCGGGGTATGAAGCAAGCAGAAATTACGATGAGTGGACCCGGTCCGGGAAGAGACACCGCTTTACGGGCTATTCGCCGAAGCGGCATAATCCTCAGTTTCGTGCGTGATGTTACTCCCATGCCATATAATGGGTGCCGACCCCCCCGAAAAAGACGTGTTTAACTAGTATAGTTATATAAAAATTAAGGGGGGATTTACTTATGCTCACGTGTGAAACATCGATCTCCACCCAAGCAATTCAATGGAAATGCGTCGAATCCAAGACAGAAAGTAGACGTCTTCATTATGGTCGTTTCGTCGTATCTCCCTTCAAAAGGGGCCAAGCTAGTACTGTGGGAATTGCCATGCGTAGAGCTTCATTAGAAGAGGTTCAAGGGACGAGCATAACGTGTGCAAGGTTTCACGGAGTTTTGCATGAGTATTCCACAATAACGGGTATTTAAGAGACAATACGTGATGTTTTAGTTAATCTAAAGGAAATTGCACCTAAGAGCGAATCTAATGATGTTAAAGAAGCAGTTTCATCCGTAACTGGTCCCAAAGAAGTAACTGCGGGTGATACATCACTGCCACCCTCTGTCAAAGCGATTGATGATTCGCAATATATAGTTACTATTACCCAACCAATATCTGTAAGTATTGAATCGAAAATCGAAAAAGATTGCGGATACCGCATAGAAAATTCAAGTGAATATAAAAACGGAGAATTTCCCGTCGATGCCGTATCTATGCCTGTTCGGAACGTAAATTATAGCGTACATCTATTTGGAAGTGGTAGAGCGACGCGAGAAACATCATTCATCGAAATATGGACTAATGGTAGCCCGACCCCAGGCGAGGCGATTGGCGAGGCTTCTAAAAAACTAATAGACTTACCAACTCCTTTTTTGCACGTGAAGCCCGAAGACGTCCCTTATTCCTATCCCGGAGACGACGAAAGTTCCTTCACCCTGGCGGGGCCGTCTTCACAAATTTATGATGTGAATGAACTAGAGGGAAAACTTTCCGAAAATACATTTATTGACCAACTAAAATTACCCGCCAGAGCCTTTAATTGTCTCAAAAAGGCCAAAATACATACAATCGCTGATTTGCTTAATCATAGCCGAGAAGACTCATCAAAAATAAAAAGTTTCGGACAGAAATCTGCAGATCAGGTGTCAAAAGCTTTGCGGGAGCATTTTGCCGTAGAATTACCCGAAAATGAGTTGCATATTAATTAGTGGGAACAAGCAACGGAAGCCAAAATATTCCATTTTTTGAAAAGGTGATCTTGTCTCTTTTGTATTGCACTTCTATCTACAAAGGTTTTGGAAGGAGAAAAAGGAGTCAACCAAAACTCGGGAAGTAAAATTCGACTTCCAATCGCTTTGGCGTAAACAAATGGAAATCGATTACCTAAGGAATTTCATAATTTTGATTCAAAAATGAGTAAGTCTAGGGAAGTCTCGTCCCGGCCCGGGGGCTGATGATTGTTCCCTAGACTAAATCTAAATATCTTTCAGGTTAATAGGGGATGGGGAGATACTAGAACAGTCCCGAAGTTAAAGATCCATCTATGGGTAAAGTTGCTCCAATACCTGACCGAATAGCGACCACGGTGCCAATTGCGAGGACTGTTGTGGCTACTGGACGCCGAAACGGATTCTGAAATTTATTGACATTTTCGGGAAAAGGAACGGTCAACAAACCTGCGGGTACTGACGCCATTGAAAGGACACCTAATAGTTTATTGGGCACCGTGCGAAGTATTTGGAATACGGGAAAGAAATACCACTCGGGTAATATCTCCAAAGGAGTTGCAAACGGATTTGCTGGTTCACCAATCATTGATGGTTCTAAAACAGCCAAACCCACGGTACATGCGATAGTTCCCAAGATTACTACAGGAGATATATATAAGAGATCGTTGGGCCAAGCGGGTTCCCCGTAGTAATTATGTCCCATACCTTTAGCTAATTTCGCTCTCAAAACAGGATCATTCAGGTCAGGTTTTTTTGTTATTGGGGTGGACTTCTCACTCCCCCGTAAGAATCGAACGTGAGAATTTCTCCTCATACGGCTCGAGCAAATATAAAATAACCTCATTCCACAACGGCTAGGTTGGCGAATAAAGAAATAACGAACACGGAAATAAGTTATTTTGCGGCGTGGCTTTTCATCCGAATCAGCTCAGTGACATAATGAAGCTTCGCGGATTATCTCGTATCCCATACGCACGTATCGCGTCATTGCGAGTTTATACGAGATACTTGCGAACCACGATCCGTATAGGATCTTAACTTGTTGAGACTTCGGCTATATATATATATCTTTAGATCGTTTTTTTACCCCAACGGCTGGCTATTCTTGCAAGCAATTAGCGTTTGATGCAGAAGAAATGTATGCATCGTCTCAAAAACCGTATACCTAAAAGCTTTACACAATCCCAGGTGGATATATAGGGTTTCACGAGGCCTTTCAAAATCTTTGGTTCGATCATAGAAAAAATTCTCCAAGCAACTTCCTTAGTTCGAAAGAGATTTTTTATATCCGAGTTTCGAATCTTAGCCACAAAGACCAAAGAAAGGTCGGAAGAGAGACACACCTTTGGTTGCAGCAGTATCCAACTTGACGTCTGCATAGCCTACACATCTCGATACAAGTCACACACTCCCATAATCCGGAAATTTTCCCTATAGTGGTTTAATTGTTTCGCCCCAGCAGTCCGAGACACTAACTAAATCCGCTAAATCACTTATCACTTGATTTATTATTAAGTATCGGCGGCAACAGAACAACAACCCCCCAAGGAACTGGGATTTGAGATCATTCACTGATATGGCGACAGATATTTGTCACCCCTGATTTATGGATAAATTGTGAAGGACCCGGAATGCCTTGTTTACGGATCATTAGGAAATGCATCGGCGTAGAAACAGCAGTAAGAAGCGGCAAGACGAAAGTGTGTAAACTGTAAAAACGAGTTAATGTTGATTGGCCGACACTAGCACTTCCCCGTAATGACTCTACTAATGAAGATCCTACCAAGGGAATAGCTTCGGGTACGCCGGTTACAATTTTAACAGCCCAGTAGCCAATTTGATCCCAGGGTAGGGAATATCCAGTTACACCGAAAGATACGGTTGATACAGCTAGAATAACCCCAGTAACCCAAGTCAATTCGCGAGGCTTCTTAAATCCCCCCGTGAGATAAACACAAAATACATGCAAAATCATCATTGAAACCATCATACTTGCTGACCACCGATGAACGGACCGAATCAGCCAACCAAAATTAACTTCAGTCATTGTATATTGAACCGAAGAGAAAGCTTCTGTAACAGTCGGGCGATGGTAAAAGGTCATAGCAAAACCGGTGGCTACTTGAACCAAAAAGCGAGTCAGCGTGATTCCCCCCAAGCGATGAAATATGTTCACATGTGGAGGGACGTATTTACTAGTAATATCATCAGCAATTGCCTGAATTTCTAGGCGCTCCTCGAACCAATCATATACCTTAGCGAGATAGGTAAGCCTTTTTAGCTCCCTCTTCGCAAACTGTGCGTGAGACTTTTTTCTCACACAGCTTAAGCGAAGATGTTTGGGCATCGCCCATTTCATTAATAGTTACTCGAGTGAAGGGGTAAGAAACGACGGCATACCCTCGACATCTTTTATTAGTTAATGGGGTAAGAAGCCACCCAGCCTCGGAAAAGTCGGAAATACATTTCACCCCGATCTCATGTTAGCTTTTACTTTTGAATTGAAAACGAGCAGTACTAGCGTCTTGGGAAATCTCTTAATCTTATCGACGTATCTACCCACTGCCTAAAAAAGAAAAAAAAAAAAGGGGGGGGGGGTAGATAAATGAATAGAGTTTAACTCGTTCTGATCTGATTTCTTTTGGCATCCGCAAAACCTTAGATTTCTACTATACTTCGGAAAATTTTTTTCCAGGCAGGAGGACCTAATGGGCGACAACCCCTCCATCACCTTGAACCCCGCACGGCTCTTTCTTCTCCACCTACATCTTTTGGTAAACAACCGCAACTAAAATGTTCTTCGCTGGTGTGGTAGTTCTTCGATACAGCGCCGAGTCCACAAGATCAAATAACAACTTTGTCACGAAATTTATGTGGCAAATTGATGCGAATTAATCATAGTTTGAGATAACTAAATATCAATTTCTCGCGTTTCGGGTACTAATAACTCGACCGCCACCTGGCGAGATACCAATATAGTCTGACGCAATAAAATCTGTTTAGATAAGAGATTGGTTATTTGTTGAACCAGATTAGTTGCGACGAATCACACACCCATAGTGTTGCCTCGTAAAAACGTTTGAAGAAAAGTTTGCGCGATTTAACTCCCTTTCTGATTTTTGTTGAAGTATCTATTTTTGAACCCCCAACTGTTGCTATTGCATCAGCGGGGTTCGGGGCTGTTCTACCAACTAATTGGAATACCCCCCAATAAAACGGATGAGTTATAAATTTCCAAAATAGTAACGAGGAATACTGCGAATAAAGCCATGGAAAATCCCATCAGGGGAGTAGTTCCCCAGCCGGGAGCAACCTTTCCGTATTCTGAGTTAAGCGGCTTCAAAACCATTCCCAAGAAACTGATTCTGGGTTTACCTTTGAGGGTGTCACCAATAACTTTTGTAGCCGTAGAGCCTGCTCAATTGATTGAAATTTGCTGACTTTGTATACTATTATAGCAAGTAAAGTGGGAACTAATATTTTTTTGGGTTACATGGCAATGGAAACCGCAACTTCGGTCGCTATCTCTATATCTCGTTCACTCGTTAGCCTCACCGGTTACGCTTTGTATACCGCTTTCGGTCAACCCGCCAAAGAGCTCAGAGACCCTTTTGAGGAACATGAAGATTAGTCGGCGGACTGGTAGACCTTCCTTCGCAAAATTAAAAAGGAAGGTCTCTAATCAGCTTAATTTCCCCCATATTCATGATTTTGCTGACGCAGCAAAAGACGTTTCTTCAGTAAAATTAAGAAAAAAAAAAAGTTGAAATTGAAAGAAGCTTTTTATTTCCCCTTGCTAGGTACTTTGGGAGGCTCCCGAAAGAAAATGGCAAAAAATATTATGCCCAAAGTTGCTACCAACAAAAATGTGTAAACGAGTGCTTCCATGGATTCGACCGTAGTAGTGGTATTTTAGGAATATCTTTCATACTAATTGGGCTGGGGGAAACTTTTAGTTCCCCAAAATTTTATTTTCATTCCTTCCGTTTGACTTCAATATATTCAAAACTATTCAATTAAATTAATTTATTAAATTTTGACAAAAAAAAATACTTTTTCTTTTTTTCCAATAATTCAGTCAGTTTTTGTAACTAACCTGACAGAGAGATTAGTTTAATAGGATAAGTGAGAAAATAAATATTTTGAACAGCTTGTCTTTTAGTACTTGGATCCCCCAACTTCTGAAATGCCCCGAATTCAACTTGGGCATCCAAATCGGGGTCGATACCAGCAAAAACGTCTCTGAACAAGGTTCTCGCACCGTGCCAAATGTGACCGAAGAAGAAAATGAGGGCAAACGTGGCGTGGCCGAAAGTGAACCAACCCCGTGGACTACTTCTAGAAACACCATCAGATTTTAGAGTGGCGCGATCAAATTCAAAGATCTCACCCAATTGGGCGCGCCTAGCATATTTCTTTACCGTGGCGGGATCGCTGAAACTAGCACCATCTAGTTCACCACCGAAAAATTCTACGGTTACACCGACTTGTTCGACGCTATATTTTGATTCTGCGCGTCTAAACGGTACATCAGCTCTCACAATGCCCTCGCCATCTACCAAGACTACGGGAAATGTCTCGAAAAAAGTTGGCATGCGGCGGACAAAAAGTTCATGGCCTTCTCTATCTTTGAAGACGGCATGGCCTAACCAACCAACAGCTATCCCATCTCCGTTGTCCATTGCACCCGCTCTAAACAATCCGCCTTTCGCGGGGTTGTTGCCGATGTAATCGTAAAAGGCTAATTTTTCCGGAATCTTCGACCAAGCTTGGGATAGACTCAGATTTTCGGCTTCACCAGATCGTATTCGTTTCTCTATCTCTTGTTGGAAGTATCCCTGATCCCACTGATAACGAGTGGGGCCAAACAATTCAATTGGAGTGGCGGCGGAACCGTACCACATGGTTCCGGAAACTACAAAAGCGGCAAAAAATACGGCAGCAATACTGCTAGACGACACGGTTTCGACATTTCCCATACGTAGGGCTTTGTATAACCGTTGCGGAGGACGAACACTGAGGTGAAACAAACCAGCTAGTATGCCTAAAACTCCCGCTGCTATGTGGTGCGAGGCTATTCCGCCCGGTACAAATGGGTCGAAACCCTCGGCTCCCCAAGCTGGATCTATGGGTTCTACTTTTCCGGTTAATCCGTAGGGATCTGATATCCAAATGCCTGGGCCAAACAAACCTGTTACGTGAAATGCTCCAAACGCGAAACAAAGTACTCCTGAAAGAAATAGGTGGATTCCAAATATTTTTGGTAAATCCAGAGATGGTTTTCCCGTGCGATCATCGCGAAACAGATCCAGGTCCCAATAAACCCAGTGCCGGGTAGCGGCTAGAAACAGCAAACCAGATAGTATGATATGGGCCGCGGCTACTCCTTCGTAACTCCAGATACCCGCATCAGTTGCGGCATCCCCGGTGATGCTCCAGCCTCCCCACGACTTCGTTATTCCAATGCGAGTCATAAATGGAATGACGAACATACCCTGCCTCCACATGGGATCAAGAACGGGATCCGATGGGTCAAAAACAGCTAATTCATATGAAGCCATTGAACCCGCCCAGCCAGGGACCAAAGCAGTATGCATCAGATGCACGGAAATCAGACGACCGGGGTCGTTTAATACGACGGTATGAACGCGATACCGAGGCAAACCCGTGAGAAACCCCTTTCTTGGATATTGGAGATGAGTGACCACTACGTAACTTTCTTGCAATATAGGCTCGCGCTATATGTTATAAATAGGCGATAGAGATGCCGTCGTATGGAATATGCAAATCAATATTTTGGTTCGTGATTAGAAGCAGTTCTCTTTTCTTGTCTCACCTACTTGTTTGTGCGAAACGCGTAGTAATATAAGATGAGCCAGTAGCTTTTCTTTCGGGAACATTTTCTTCCAGGAACAGATGAAGGCATGGATATTTTAGCATTTACGCACTCTCTGTAACAATGTAGGGATTGGTCCCATCGGAGTCTGTTAATATCTGCAAAAAAAAAATACGATTTCTTCCATCCAGGTCATCTTCATCAAGCATGTTATAATACAACGTAAGCTCCTTTTCGGTTTCGCTTCTACGTCCCCAATTTGGAGGTAATTACAAACTTTATCGGTCGTTTTTCTATGCCAATTGGTGTTCCAAAGGTACCCTTTCGTCTCCCTGGGGAAGAGGATGCGGCTTGGGTTGACGTATAGTGCGACTTGTCAGGTGCGTCGAGCCGGACGGAACCCGCCTCCGTCATCTCTTATCCGATTGATTTGTCTCTATCTCGCTTGGAATTGACTAGTCTATCAGTGGTCAAATGCGTGAGGAAAATCTGTGAGCAGGTTTGGTAGTCGTTAGAATCCACGGTTAGTTGGAATAAACAAATTGCTTAGGCTCCGGTTACTCAATCCCGGGTATCAGTCGTAGCCGAAATGACTATGAAATGAAAACCAGAACATAAAAAAAAATTAAATATATTTTTTTGTGAATATTTTATATGAATTGTGGGAATAGATATAGGGGAAGTAAAACTATTTGTTCCGTATGTGCAAATGGCGGTCGGAACCCCACAACCTCCGGGGTAGAAGATGAACCCAAAGACTCTTTGCATCAAACGGACTCAATCACGAACAGAAATGCACTGGTGCAATAGGAAAAAGTTAACACGCTGGAGTGAATTCACCGACCACCAGTAGCGAAGCGGTTCAGAATGTGCGAAAGCTGGTCCAGACAAACTTGAACCAGGAGTGCTGATACTAATATGTAATATAGGTAGGAGCAAAAACATGAAAAAAAAAAAGAGTTTTTTCTTACATCTGTTTTACGTGAAAGCTACCAGAGCCGTATGTATCTAACGATACCTATACGGTTCTAGGGGGGGGGGCGGCAGAATGGGAGTCGCAGAAACCTACCCCAATCAACCGGCTTTATCGGGAGAGACTTCCTTTTTCGGGTCAACAGGTCGATGACGAAATCGCCAATCAACTTATCGGTATCATGATGTATTTAAATGGGGAAGATCAAGCGAAAGATATGTACTCGTATGTAAATTCACCCGGTGGGGCGGTTTTAGCTGGAATATCTGCTTATGATGCGACGCAATTTGTCGTGCCAGATGTACATACTATTTGCATGGGACTAGCTGCTTCGACGGGATCTTTCACTTCGGCCGGGGGAGAAATTACCAGACGTATGGCACTACCTCACGCTTGGCGCCAATGATTTGTGCGGATTATAACTTTGCCTTCGCCTAGCTGGGGTAACAATAGCATGGCAATTAATACTTGGCGATTCTTCCTAAAAACATCCAACTATGAAATAATGAAACGCTGAGGAGGTAAAGTGAATCAAAAGAAATTTTTCGACTTGTAGTAGATTCATTCTGGATCGGAATCAATATATACTAGCGTCATAAATTGCATGAAATGTCGAATTTACATAATTTCTTAAACTTCAACTTCTTCCTTTATTTATTTTTGATAAAACATAAAGTTTTTGGAGAGTTGAGCGATGCCAATTTCGTTGTCCATCGAGAGTATATATAGCAAACTCTGGGATTGCTGGCGCGCCGCAGCGACGGAACCATCATAATACGTCTCGAAGAAAGGATGGCATGATCTCTCGATACTCTTTTCACAGTATTGCAAGAAGAAGAGGCTTTGCAACAAACCAAATCTTTCTTTCAAGACGAGGAGTTAATGTTTAACTTACTGATTCGGAGAGACTTTGTTGCCCCACCAGAAGTATAGCCGTATGCAAGAGAATTTGCTTTTTGCTTGTACGGTTGGACCTAGTCGGAGTTATCTAAATTAGGGTAATGATTCATCAACCCGCTAGTTCGTATTATGATGGACAAGCGGGGGAATGTGTTGTGGAAGCAGAAGAAGCATCAAAACTCCGCGATTGCATAACCAAAGTCTATGCTCAAAGAACTGGTAAACCTTTATGGATAATTTCCGAAGACATGGAGAGAGACGTTTTTCTGTCAGCGGAAGAAGCCCAGGATTACGGCGTCGCGGACCCCGTAGCGTTGGAAAACGCGTCAGCTTAGAGATTGGACGAGTGGTAAGTAACTGAGACTTACGAAAAAAAAAAGTGAATTTCTTTTACTTCTTCTATTCGAGAAGTTTTTATTTGTAGTTTCACGCTTATTCGTTCAGCCAGCTGCTAATCTATCCGTTGAAAAGAAGCAAATCTTCGAAGTTTCTTTTCGTGCTTTAGACAAAAGAATGCTGTAAAGATTGATTGTCGGATACCAAGATATAGCAAGTTTTCCCAAATGGTTGATAATATTTCGAACCGAATAAAATCTCTGTGTCTTTGAACGTGCCAACAAATCAGCAACTTATTAGAAAAGCGAGACAACGGTTGGGGAGTGGGACGAAATCCCCTGCTCTTCGGGGATGCCCCCAGCGGAGAGGAGTTTGTACCAGGGTGTATGTGTGACCTGTTAGGATCGGAAACCTGAGACATCAAGGGGTTGATGTTGTGAGATAATCCCCCGAATGAAATACAACGGGGTAAATTCATAATCCATCTGTTTCGATAAGAAGTAGGAATTCGTGGTTTAAGCCGGTGCAAATCCGATCATTCTGGTTTGGGACGAGAAAAACCAATCTATGATAATAAAGTTGAGTCATTAAGCGAAGCCGAGCGAATGGTATCAACTCCTATACCTCTTTCGCCAATTCCCTTGCGGTGGCAATAAATGCGGGTCAGCTGTTCCGCCAATCTCCAGCGTAAAATACCGTTACTATACATATGATTTCTTTTGAAACAAATAAGAAATAGAAGTGAGAAAGCCCAGCTTAATGGGATGAGTTAAATATTGGGGATCATGCGACCCGCCAACAGCAATTTTGTTTTCCTTATCTTCGGAAAATTTTAGGCTCCGGTATATAGGGGGGACCCGGCTGCCATAAGAAATCGACCACGGAAACATCGGAACCCGTAGTATCTCCGGTACAATGTACCGCTTACCGACAGATAAACATATGCGGGTAGGGTGTCCAACCTGTACCGGAGTATTTGTGGGAGGGAAAGTCGGAGTAGCAAAAGCCGCCGGAATCTCCATTTATTACACCAGACAAAAAAACGGGAATTCGTCACAACCGACAAATTTAAAATTTACCGAGAGTTATGAGGTAACTACCTGCGACCTTATAAAAATTGAGAAGCGCGGTATATCACCGCACATGGTGCAACTAAGATATAAACATACCTTCGGGATCTTCATCTCTTCGGATGGGTACGTTTCAGTATGACACAGCATATCTATTTCTCTAAAATGATACTTTCAAATTGATACATCTAAATAGGAGATATTGAAACAAAACTATTAAATAGGAGATATTGAAACGAAACTCTTTGAGGGAATAGTCGAGCCCAGGAATAAATGGATCTTTCAGACGAAAATATGATTTTCCGTGAGGCTATACTTAATAATGACCAGAGTAAAACGGGGATCCATAGCTCGTAGATATCGCAAAGACATTCTCAATTTTGCTTCTGGGTTTCGGGGGGCTCATTCAAGATTATTTAGAACGGCGAACCAGCAGGAAAAAAGGGCATTAGCTTGCGCTTACGTAGATAGAAACAACCGAAAGAGAACATTTCGGCGTCTGTGGATCGCTCGGATTAATGCAGCAGCGCGGAAAAATGGAATTACTTATAGTTCGATGATTCACAACTTGTCTGATAATCAAGTTTTTCTGAATCGCAAGACACTCGCGCAAGTAGCTACTCCAGATGCTTACTGTTCCTCCAGGCCCGTACGAAAAATTAGTAGTGAGGGGGGTTGACATGCGGCGGTAAGCCTCTCCGGATTAAACGGAGAGGCCGACAATGGAGGACGGGTTAATTCGCGGATCTATCGCAGGGAAAAGGAAAGAAGAAAAAACAAACGGAAGGACAGACTATCTCATGGACATCAGTATGCTTCGACTTAAAAATATTCAATTGCATTTCTTTCGCAGGAGATTTTTAGTTGACAAATTGAAAAATCCCTCAGAAGTCAATTTCATGAAATTATCTAATTTTCGTTGTTTGAAAAGGGTAGCAAAGCCAAAATACGGGCTCTCTTTATAGCAGTAGCTATCGAACGCTGCTGCTTGGAGGTTAATCTATTCATCCGTCTCGATAGGATTCTTCCCTGCTCACTGACGAATCGACGAAGTAGGCTCGTATTTTTGTAATCAACAGCTTCATCGGAGCGAATAGACGGGGAACGTCTACGGAGAGATCGTTTAAATTTATTCGTGATATTTTTTTGTGACTACCAATACAAATTAAAATTGATTATCTACCCATTAATCAAAATTATTCATCATTTTTTTAATTCTTTATGATAAGTATGTTTGTGGCAACAAACGCAAAATTTCTTCGATTCCAACCGAGTAGGTGTGTTGCGGCGATTCTTACGTGTAGTGTATCGAGAAATACCCGTGGATTTGCCGCCAGTCTCTTTGCAGGTACAGATTGTACACGCTAAAGCAGTGGTTACCCTCGCATCTTTACTTTTGGTCATAAAATCAATTGCATCGTAGTAAGATAAGTTTTTTTTGAGGGGGAGGGCCACAAGTAGATCCAATTGTGTTTGAGCGGACTACTCGCAAAGTTTCAATGATAAGATTTAAATTTTAGCTACCCTCCATCAATAACTCGGCTACATGCTACTCGCTTTGCAAGACGTAAATTTATCCGAATTTTCTGCTTCGTCTGATCCCTATGTAGTTAGTTCTTTGGATCAGAAAAACGGAAATAATAAAGCGTCTGGGAAGAGGCGATTAACTTCTATTAGGGAACCAGCTAACAAGCCAAACCATATTGCAGCTACGACAGGGGCCGTGGAGAGGTATATCTTCACATGTTGCATTAAAAATCCTCCTTCTTTTTAAATTTTTATTCCTCTATCTCCTAGTCTTTATTTATCTTTTACTTCTTTTCTCTTACTTCTAGAGAACCGATTATTTACAACTTATGAATCAACTTTTCCAAAAGAAAGACTGATAACTTCGGAGTGCTCAATATTGGTGGTACTAACACCCAAAATATCGATGAAAAATGAGAAGAAAATTTAGTACTAATTTAACGGAATGATAAAAGAAAACTATCTGTCAAGAAATAAATTTTTCCTTTACAGGTAGCCGGTATCTACAGCTACCGGTTATAATAAATAAAGTAAAATGGCATCGCATCGGCGATACCTGTCGAAAATCGGGATTAATAGGGATGTAACGCAGCTCGGTAGCGTGTTTGTTTTGGGTACAAAATGTCGCAGGTTCAAATCCCGTCATCCCTATTTTCGATCCGTGCACCAAGCTTCGGGGATCGGACTTCTCGTATCACCCATTTTTTTTTTCCTCTTATTAATAGGAAGTGACTTCTAACTCCTACTTCCTCCTCGCGGAGTCAGGAAGGAAGCTGCGCCATTTTCTATTCGAAGAGGAAAATGACTCCGAAAGGAGGGGACGCCCTTAGTTCAGCCCGGTAGAACGCGGGTCTCCAAAACCCGATGTCGTAGGTTCGAATCCTACAGGGCGTGCCTACTATCGCTTCCCCGAGGATTACTTATATGTAACTAATACGTGTCGGATACAAAATACTTAAGAAATAGAGGCGGCAAAAACGTTGCCGCCGAAGCAGCCCCTCGTGTATGTTTCTTAGATAAACAAATATTTTCAGACAAATGCTAGAAATGATGAAATAATGGGGAATAAAAAAGGATTTCTATATGAATATTTTCTAATCTTTCTTCTGAATCGACGTCTTGTTTGATGTTTGAGATGCAACAATTATTAGATATTACCGAATATCTAGTTGATCGCCGCGTCGATATTGTGGGTATGCAGTTACAAATAATCCGGCTAGGGTTATCGGAATCGAACCCGACACAATTCCCGATAGTGATGCTTCAACCATTCTAGTTTATAGATATTTGATGTAAATACTTACCAAACTTACCAAAGTGAATTTCCGCGTCAACCGAATAGTAATTGGTAAGTCCAATGAATTAGTAGGCGCCGGCGGGGCCCCTTTTCCTTCCCTTCTCCCCCTCTATCTAGATTCTATATGGTAACAGTAAGTTACGGAATCTGAATCTTGTTCAATCCAACAAATAAAGCTAGGGTCAGAGTTAATACAGACGTCAAAAAGGCGAAGTAGCTTAATAGAGTGAGCATAAATTTAAATACCAAAATATCTGACAGATTGGTTAGTGTACGATTTCTCTGAGTAGTTTATCACCCGAACCTGCTGAATCAAAGTTGTTTACTCAATTCGGCTAAGTCGGGATTGATTAGTCCCATTTATTGGGGTGATCTAACCCCGTCGATTCAGTTTATTTGGTACAATTACGTCTCACTTAATTTACGGGGTAGGCAACCACATAGTATCTCTCGGTCGTTAATTAATCGGTCAGTAATTGCTATGGAAGTCTTCCCCTTATGTGACAACTCCCCGCGTAATGGCTATCTCTTCGGCCTACTAATATGCGTAGGCCTAGTTGAAATAGCCCGGACACGCCGGGAGACGAAGGCAGGCTGGAAAACGGGACGTCGGCAGAGACCCCTGCGCCGGCAAACCTCCGTACGGGTCTGAAGCCGGCCGAGGCTTTCTAGTCGGTTTGGTCTAGGTGTAGGCAACCACCACCCATCATAAATTTTGTAAGTATCAAACATCTTACTTGTCAGGAGCGAGTAACCTTGCCGCATCAAAGGCGGGTTAGCTATACTGAAACAGTATATTTCGGATATACCCTGGGTATAGTGATGACATTCTAATTTGGGTTAGTTCCCGCTCGAACTCAAAAAGGTTTACTGGTGGATTCTGCATCTCTTACCTCTTTTCTTCTTCGGGAAACAATCCTCTTCAGCATTACGAGATAGATATAGATAGATAGATACGGAGCTGAACATGTCTGGGAATACAGGAGAACGTCCCTTTGCTGACATCATTACTAGTATTTGATACTGGGTCATCCACAGCATTACTATACCCTCCCCGTTTATTGCAGGCTGGCCATCTGTCAGTACAGGTTTAGCTTACGATGTTTTTGGAAGCCCCCGCCCAAACGAATATTTCTCAGGGAGCCGGCAAGAAGTTCCCTTGGTAACTGGCCGCTTCGATTCGCTCGAACAAGTCGACGCATTCACCAAATTCTTTTAGGAGAAACTAATGGCTTTAGATAAAACTTATCCGATTTTCACTGTTAGGTGGTTAGCCGTTCACGGCTTAGCTGTACCTACAGTTTTCTTTTTGGGGTCCATATCGGCTATGCAATTCATTCAGAGATAGTTTTTAGTGAGCTCCGAATCTACGACACAACCGAATCCAAATAAACAGAGTGTAGAATCGAATCGTACAAGCCTTTATCGGGGATTATTACCGATTTTCGTACTTGCCGTTCCATTTCCTAATTACTTCTTTAATTAGAGACTAAAAAGAATTGTCTGAAAAAGATCAAGATCCTAATTATTTGCGACTGTTAATGTCTCGAGTCGAGGCCGGATGATGAAACCGAAAAAGTAGGGGGTAAGGAGGTGGCGCAGATGACAAATACCACTGGAAGGATTCCCCTGTGGTTGGTAGGTACTGTAGCCGGTACACTTGTGATAGGTTTGCCAGGCATATCCTCTTACGGGGCTTACTCGGGGTTGGGGTCGTCTCCTCAATAATAATTGCCGTTTGATCGATAAAATTTTGCCGAATTCTACAAGCGAAGTCTCCGTGTTTTCTTACCTTTTTACCTAAAGAAGGAGAAGGAAAAAGCGGTTCAATTCGATATATCTCTATTTAGTTAGATAGAGACGGATTAGTTATATGTTGAATTGTAGTCGATTCGTCGACCGGACGTAGCAATGCTCAGCTTCATCGATATTATAGCTCTACGACGCTTTTTTCGAGTAGACGGGTCGATCGATTCTTTTCTACCTAAAGAATCGATCGAGGCTAAATGTGACAATGTAACAACTAGAACGAATAGTTCTTCGTATACCTTTTTTTAATCATATAGTTTTTAGTAGGAAAGAGAATCAACCTCACTGTTTAGGGGAGGTATTCCAGTCTGAGAGGGAGAACTAGTTCGGCATAATCGGATCAATCAATAGGTTTTCGGTACAATTTATATTTCGACAAACTAGCAAATGAGGCTTCTTTTTTTATTTACTTCTATTCGTATATTCGGAAGCAATCTTCCCAACCAGCCCTATCCATATTTGTAGTCTACCTACCTACCCGACGTTGCATCTTCTGTGCCCCAGTTCAGACTTGATAGAGTCGAATTCGGGAACTGGTCGTTAAGGAAGTCAGCCGATTGCGTGGGAGAATACGTGCGGATGACATCGATGGTGTCGACGTCCTTGACACCACCGACAAAGCCAAAGTCGACACGATCAACACTCTCCATACGTCGATTAAACCATTGACTAAGAAAGAAAAAACGAGTGGAGATCTCTCTTTCCACACGCAGTTATCCTATCAATCGGGTTATTTAGCCCCCCGGGGGGGGGGGTAACAAGCAGCAGAAGCAGTAGGCAATCAGAAATTCATTTCTGCCAACTGCACTTTTTCAAACTGTTTTTTCTTGAGCACGAGGAAAATCTGTGCTAAGACAACCGACGCGAAAAAAGCTATGAGACCCCGAATACGCAGCGGGTCTTGGAGTACGATTTCGGCTTCTCCCTGACCGAATCCGCCAACATTGGGGTTATTAGTCAATGGCTGATCAGCCTTAACGAACTCACCTTCCGAAACGATCAGCTCGAGGCCGGGAGGGACGGTATCGGTTGTTTCACGACCCTCAAATGACTCTTCGATAGTGATTTCGTATCCACCCCTTCCTTCTTTACGAACAACCCTCTTTATTTTTCCTGTTACTGAAGCGGTATAGACCGTGTTGTTGCTTCTGCTCCCATCTGGGTAGATTTGCCCTCTCCCCCTATTCCCCCCGGCATAAATGGGGTATTTCAGGAAATAAGCTTCCTTGTTAGTACCAGGGTCCGGTGAAATTATGGGAAATATGATTTCGCTGTATAATTTGCCCGGCACTGGTCCTACGACGACTATATTTTCCCTGCCGGGACGGTAACTCTGAAACGATAATTTCCCCAACTTTTCTTTCATTTCGGCTGGAATACGATTAGAAGGGGCCAATTTGAAACCCTCCGGTAGAATCAGGACGGCGCCAACATTTAATCCACCTTTTTTCCCATTTGCAAGTACTTATTTTATCTACGTATCATAGGGAATCTTAACAACTGCTTCAAATACAGTATCGGGAAGAACGGATTGCGGGGCCTCAATATCCACAGGTTTCTTGGCTAGGTGGCAATTGGCGCACACAATACGCCCCGTAGCTTCTCGGGGATTCTCATAATTCTGTTGTGCAAGAATCGGATATGCATTTGATACAGATGGACAGTTTAATTCACCGAAACCGATCGATACTGCAAGTGATAGAATCCGACACTTTTCCATCCAGTTATTCGTAATTCTTCTTTGCATAAATTGATGATTAGTCTCAAGTCTTTGTACAAACGGGTCATGTGTTGACGCCGCTTGGTAGCAAATAATTTTTCCCTGTTCTAATTCTTTCCCCTTTTATAATCTATCGATCATTATTAGCAGATGACGAATGAGAGGAGGGGGGGAGTGCAAATAATCCAAATGGGTGAACTAGTCTAGCCTGCTAGATGCGAATTCGGAGAAGTGGTTGTCACCCACTCATTGTATGATAAGTTGCTACAATCGAGGGAGATGTGCGATTCAAGTGGCGAAAAATCCAATATTTGGATACCGTATCTAAAATTACTGGAAAGGTTGAGACGAGGCGAGAAATTACATATTTACTGGGAATTAAGCCAAAATGTTCGAAGAGGGAACCTATGACTATTTCCCAACCATGGGGCGAGTGGAACCCTACACGTAAATCAGTTAGTGAAAGAATGGAAAACGCTTTCATCGTGTCATTCAAACTATAAAATGACTCCTGAATCCGGGAATTTGAAACTGCAAGTCTCTTTCGACCCGTTATAAACAATAAAGCTGGGATGGCAATACTAATTACATCGGTTACTAGCTGCAGCAGTAGCTGAATATTCAGTTCGTTATACATTATTGCCAATTGGGTAGTCTCGTCATATCCATTTGCATCACAATTTCGCAACTGTGTATCTGCCAGATGTTCAGTCGCGTCGTCTAACCAGAGCAATGCTTCTATTTCTCGGAGCTGCTTCAGAGCCTTTTCCTCCTGAAGGGGATTGGTAAACACCTGAGTTTGGGTAATGTTCCACCAACCCCTAACCCAAGACTCCAAAAACCAACTCCTGAAACTCATTGGAATTGTGAGGGGGAAAAGCGGAAAACACCCGACATATTGAAGGGAAACTAATGCTTGGTTCTTAGCTGAGTCGAAGTCATTATGTACTGACACGCTTGATTGGTTTGTCAATTCCGCCCTGAACCTGGATAAAGTGCGAGTTACAGATCGAGGCACCAAACTAATTGACTCATAAGCCGACGTAAAATTTGCTGATTCGTAATTAAATGATTTTCCAATCACTTTTTTGGTAGTTTGAAATGGGAAAAATTTTACGGAACAACGCGCTCCCCTAGCATCAAACTCACTTGAAGTCGCTTCAATCCAAGCTAATTTCCTATTTATTTTTTCTATATTATTCAACTTGTAAAAGACACATCCTTTTGCAGAAGCAAAATCATTTTCCCGTTTATCTTCTAAGAAACTAACTAATTTTCCTCGTTTATTGACTGTTTTGCCATTCGTGTAACAATTTTGGCGAGATTTTAAAGATATATCTCGAAGAAGTGAAGTATCTGGAAGGTTCGGCAAAAAAGTATTCAAACAACTTTTTGCCAAAAAATTGTTTGCGCAATGGCACCCAATTGGAAACAATCCAAGGAGCTTTGTCCCGAAAATGAGTCTCAGGTCTTTTTGCATTCCCAAAAAAAATATACTAAATTTGTGCTCCAAGAGACTGCAATATATCAAATACCTATAGTTTTTGGATGCCGTATTTGTGGGCGCTGTCGTGGCCCTCGGCAACTCCTCCGGTGTTGAAGGGGATGATTCTATTCGCACGAAAAGCGGGGAGTCGTTTATTAGGGGCTGTAGTTGCTTACTAGCCTCATAAGCTCTATCCGGGGAACGTTGTGGAGTACTAAAAAGCCGTCGAAAAATTTCTCGTTTCCAGTAATGTAATCGCATATATTAACTGTAATTATCTATCAATCAGCAGAAGGAAATAGGCAAAGTACGAGACTAATCATATAAATTCTCGTAATTAGGATATCCCTTCTTCGGACCCCTCCCCCTCGAACTTTTTCTCTTCGCAGCTCCGGTAGCCTTGCATCTCTTCGCAAATCATCCAGTTATGAAATTTGGTAAATTTTGAAAACCTTCAATCGATACACGCGAGAAACGAGCGGGTTCGGCGGCTTTTTCTTCCATATCTCCTAAGGTTAAACCTTCACCGATCCTAGTTAGTGGGATATTTCGCCGACCCCTGACTTTCAAGTAGAGAATCCGACGTGGATAAAAGCCTTCCCTACTTTCCAATCCAACTGCTTCCACATCTTTTAGTACAAGTCGAACGTGGATGCGGCGATTCTTTCCGGGAAAGCCCCACCGAAAGATGGAAGAAAATCCTTCTCGCTTGTCAAAAAAGTTGTATCCGCCCCCCACGTTCCGAAACGCGGTACACCACAGATACAGCCCGAGAAAGAGGCCTGCAATCCCGTAAAAACACATCACAACACCCTGTGGAATGAAAACTATGTGTTTGGATGAAAGTCCGGGGATGAGATCTTCCCCGACGCAGCTAGAAAGTCCTACTAGTAGAAAACCTGTTGCGCCGCAGACAAGGATACAGGCCCAACATGAATTCGCAAATGTACGGGAGCCTTTTATGAAATCTACCTGGATCCATTTGGAGCGGCAATTCATTACTATTTCCTCACAGATTGCATAATAAATGGATTAGCCATTTTGTCATCAATTTCGCTTCCCCTCTTTTTTTTTCAACCCATTACTTCCGTTTGTTTCTGATTTACTCACGTTTAGTATTAATGATAAAGTACCAAACTAGGGTTCAAGTATATGGGATGGGGTAGTTATCTACATGTATCTCATCCTAGGAACAAATAATCAACCTATATCTCATTTCTATATGAAATGAGAATGAGACATAGATTGATTAGAGCGGCATTCTTTCCTGATCTTCTCGGGACAAGGATAACCACCAAGAAAGAGGGAATTCACCTCGATTAGGTATTAGCTGAGACTAGACTTCGGATTCAGTTGGTGTCAGAAAGTCGCCGAGCGGTTTACTCCGTCTCCGAAAATTAAAAAAAAAAAGAAAAGTTATAGGATTTCATCCCGCTCTATATACAGAAATGAAATAGCCATTGTAACTGCTGGAAACACCAAACCGACTAGGGGTACAAAAACAGAGGGTAGATAAGATGCTGCCATGATGAAATTACCTCAACTACAATAAGGAAAAGAAGAAATTTATTTATACAACAATATATCTCTGTTTCACTCTTCTTTCTAATATCTAATGATATTCCTTTTGTTTCGTGAAGGAAAGGGGTTTCCAGGCTTCCGATGAAATAATATAATTTGGATTTTTCATTTTCTAGGGTTTATCGGGGGGGGGCGAGTACGCCGACACAAAAGATCCGACAATTTTTTTGCTGCACAAAGAAACGGAAGTAACCATTGTCTTCCCATTTATTGGAGAAAGATTTACTGGAAAAAAGGGTAAGACGTGGCTTATTTATAAATACGAGAAATTAAATTCGGAGCAAATTCAATTTTTTTTATAAGGAGCTGATGAATAAAGCTCGGATATTTCGCCCAAAACACCCTTCGAGAGATTACGTGGAACGATCGAATCGAGTAGCCCATTATCAAATAAAGACTCAGCTGCTTGAAAGCCATCAGGTATCTTTTGACGCAATGTTTATTCAATTACCCTTTTACCGGCGAATGCTATATACGCTTTGGACTCAGCAATAATTATATCCCCCAACATGCCAAAACTGGCAGTGACACCCCCCGTAGTTGGATAGGTAAGAATCGATATATAAAGTAATTTTTTCTGAACTTGATGAATTTGCAAGACGGAAGAAATTTTAGCCATTTGCATCAAGCTCAACGTTCCTTCCTGCGTACGCGCTCCCCCAGAGGCACAAATTAAGACCAACGGCGAAGACTTGTCAGTCGCATATTCGATTAGGCGGGTAATCTTTTCACCCACAACGGAACCCATACTTCCTCCCGTGAAGTGGAAGTCCATAACACCAAGTGCAATAAGTGCTCCATTTAGATACCCTATACCTGTTTGAACAGCGTCGGTTAAACCCGTTTTTCCCTGAGAAAAAGCTACACGATTCTGGTGAGAATCCTCGTCGGAAAAACCTAAAACATCTCTTGCAGTCATGTCTTCATCCATCGGAATCCATGTGTTGCGATCAATCAAAAGTTCGATCCTTTCCATACTATTCATTGAAAGATGATAACCACGTCCTTCACAAACACTTTTATTCTGTTTCAAAAATTTTGCATGAAGCATGTTTCCGCAGTTATCACATCGGGCCCATAATCCTCTATTCGTGTTAACACTTATCCGCTTCTCTCTTTCTTTTTCAGTTGAGATAGAGCCTCTCGTAGCTTCTTCGGGGAAAGCTCCAATCAATCCACCAAATTTGCGTTTATCTTCAAACCAATTTATTACAGACGTAAAAATCTCCTCATCTGTTGTTTCCCTTTAGCCCGTGGAAAAAAAAAAAGTAAATTTCAAATAGATTTTTTATGATATGACAAACTTTTCCTCCAATTGAAGTAAGTATCAACAAATCGGGACCAAATCCAAGTTCATTGACCCAATAAATAATTGGTAATTGACTAGTTATCTATCAAATCAGTCATATTGTAGGTATTCAATTTCTATTATCCAACAAAACAGACGAAGCAATATGCTGTGAAACTAAACATGATAAAGGTGCTTCTAATAAAGTGTTGAGTTTAACTTTAGACTACTCGTTCGTATCTCGCAATTTTGTAATACGAGTTGGTAGGGATTCGAACCCTCGAATTCACATTTCGAGACTATGTGCTTCTCAGTTTCCATGATTGATTAACCAACCTCAAAATGTATCGCGTATTAGGAGTATGGGAAAAATTAACTCCTTCCCGATACTCCTGGTATGTCTGACAACTTCTGCGGAACAGATGCCAGTGGGAAATAGCTACGGAAATTCAAATCTATTTACAACGTATCAATTGTTTCGAATTCAAATTTGATTGCTTTCCATATCTCGCATGCGGCAGCCAATTCCGGACTCCACTTACTAGCTTCACGAATAATTTCATTACCTTCGCGAGCGAGATCGCGACCCTCATTGCGAGCCTGTACGCAAGCTTCTAATGCGACTCGGTTGGCTACCGCACCGGGTGCATTTCCCCAAGGATGTCCCAAGGTTCCTCCACCGAACTGTAAGACGGAGTCGTCCCCAAAGATTTCGGTTAGAGCGGGCATGTGCCAGACGTGGATACCCCCCGAAGCTACGGGGAGTACACCCGGCATAGATACCCAATCTTGTGTGAAATATATACCACGGCTACGATCTTTCTCAATGTAATCGTCGCGGAGTAAATCGACGAAACCCAAAGTGACTTCTCGTTCCCCTTCTAGTTTGCCTACTACAGTTCCGGCGTGTATATGATCCCCGCCGGACATGCGTAATGCTTTGGCCAATACACGAAAATGTATACCGTGATTTCGTTGCCTATCGATCACAGCATGCATCGCACGGTGAATATGGAGAAGCAGCCCATTGTCTCTACAATAAAAAGCTAAGCTGGTATTTGCGGTAAACCCTCCGGTCAGGTAGTCATGCATGACTATTGGTGCACCCAACTCCCTAGCAAAAACGGCTCTCTTCAACATTTCTTCACACGTACCTGCAGTAGCATTTAAGTAATGCCCCTTGATTTCGCCTGTTTCAGCCTGGGATTTGAAAAGAGCTTCTGCCACGAATAAGAAGCGATCTCTCCAACGCATGAATGGCTGGGAATTTACGTTTTCATCATCCTTCGTAAAATCAAGTCCACCACGAAGGCATTCATAGACGGCTCTACCATAATTTTTAGCAGACAGACCTAATTTTGGCTTGATTGTACATCCCAATAAGGGACGTCCATATTTGTTCAGTTTATCCCTTTCGACCTGAATACCATGAGGCGGTCCAATGAAAGTTTTAGAATAAGCAGGAGGAATTCGAAGGTCTTCCAGGCGTAGAGCGCGTAGAGCCTTAAATCCGAAAACATTACCCACAATGGAGGTGAACAGATTGGTGACAGAACCTTCTTCAAATAGATCCAAAGGATAAGCTACATACGCGATATACTGGTTTTCTTCTCCAGCGACGGGTTCAATGTCGTAGCATCGGCCCTTGTAACGGTCAAGACTGGTCAACCCGTCTGTCCATACAGTGGTCCACGTACCCGTGGAGGATTCCGCAGCTACCGCAGCTCCGGCTTCCTCAGCTGGTACTCCGGGTTGTGGGGTCATTCGGAAGGCTGCTAGGATGTCGGTATCTTTGGTCTTGTATTCGGGGGTGTAATAGGTCAATCGGTAATCCTTGACACCAGCTTTGAATCCAACACCTGCTTTAGTCTCCGTTTGTGGTGACATGGGTTTGTTCCTCCCTGTGACTAAATTAGTAAATCTTGCAAAGATGAGATCTGCTCGGTATAGGTAGAGCATTTCGACGTGAAATGCGAGATGGATATAGTTCAACCCGCGCGTGATACTTATACTTGTCGAAACTTCATTTCAAGCATGGAACATTATCATTTTATACCGCGTCTCACGCGGGGTGCAACTAATCAATCTGTTTTCTCACAGAAACTGCTTAAGAGGCAGCATTCTGCCTCATCCCAACACGTTGACTCGGGAATCTCTTCGTGGTTAGACTGGTCGGTAGAATACGAACTAAATAATTGCCAATCCCTCGCGTTTGATGGTCAATCTTGTTTGAAAAAGAGGGGAACGCATACCCCAACAATGAAGATTCAATGAATGGGGCGCAGATTTCGTTAGTCTCCCAATCGTATGCAAAACGAAGAAGAAGTCTGCTTCATTTGCGATTTACCCCCCCCCCCCTATTTTATTTATCTATAGCTACATCCGCGAAAAAAAAAATTAAATAAAGGGGAGTGAGTGGGAAAGGCGCGATTGACTCCCCCTTTCTCATCGACCACCCAACGGTGAAATACCACATATTTCTATCGATTCAATAATTAGATAAAGATAATACGTCGAAATAGTATATTTATGAAAACCGGTTCTCTCTCTTTCGAAATTTCTGAGTTGGTGGAAAAAAATGTGGGCTATATCACTCAGATCATTGGACCAGTGTTGGACGTGGCTTCCTCGCCGGGTAAAATGCCCAAAATCTACAACTCACTAATAGTCAGGGGGCAAAATCCAGCAGGTCAGGAGATTAACGTTACTCGCGAGGTCCAACAATTATTAGGTAACAATGAAGTAAGAGCCGTAGCTATGAGTGCCACAGACGGTTTGATGAGAGGTATGGGTGCTGTTGATACGGGAGCCCCCCTTAGTGTTCCCGTTGGTGAAACTACTCTTGGACGAATATCCAATGTCCTCGGCGAACCCGTAGATAATTTGGGTCCTGTGCGAAGTAGTACGACATTTCCAATTCACAGGTCCGCCCCGGCATTTACCCAGTTGGATACCAAATTATCGATTTTCGAAACGGGTATAAAAGTTGTGGATCTCTTGGCTCCGTATCGGAGAGGCGGAAAAATCGGGTTATTTGGTGGGGCTGGAGTTGGAAAGACGGTTCTTATTACGGAATCAATTAATAACATTGCGAAAGCTCATGGAGGTGTATCCGTATCTGGCGGGGTGGGAGAACGTACGCGTGAAGGTAATGACCTTTACATGGAAATGAAAGAATCAAAAGTTATTAATGAACAAAATATTTCGGAATCAAAGGTGGCTCTGGTTTATGGTCAGATGAATGAACCACCGGGAGCTCGTATGAGAGTTGGCTCAACCGCTCTAACAATGGCGGAATACTTTCGAGATGTTAACAAGCAAGACGTACTCCTATTTATTGACAATATTTTTCGTTTTGTCCAGGCGGGATCGGAGGTCTCGGCATTACTAGGTAGGATGCCTTCGGCCGTGGGTTATCAACCGACCCTTGGTACAGAAATGGGATCACTGCAAGAGAGAATTACTTCCACCAAGGAGGGATCAATAACTTCTATTCAAGCTGTTTACGTCCCTGCGGATGATTTGACTGACCCGGCTCCCGCCACGACATCTGCACACCTAGACGCTACTACCGTGCTTTCAAGGGGATTAGCGGCGAAGGGTATTTATCCAGCCGTAGACCCGCTGGATTCGACCTCGACTATGTTACAGCCTTGGATTGTGGGTGAGGAGCACTATGACACCGCACAGGGAGTTAAGCAGACTTTGCAACGTTACAAGGAACTCCAAGATATTATAGCTATTCTCGGACTAGACGAGTTATCCGAAGAAGATCGCCTGACGGTAGCTAGGGCTCGAAAAATAGAACGTCTCTTATCGCAACCCTTTTTCGTGGCAGAAGTTTTCACCGGCTCCCCGGGTAAATACGTCGGTTTATCGGAAACCATTAAGGGATTTCAAATGATTCTTCCTGGAGAGTTGGATAATCCACCTGAACAAGCTTTTCACTTAGTTGGCAATACCGAGGAAGCCGCTGCAAAAGCTGCGGCTTTACAAGCGGAGGGCCAGTAGGAGACATGGTATTGAATCTTCGCGTAATGGCCCCTAATCGAATAGTTTGGAATTCCGAGGTTTGGGAAATCGCTTCATCCACCAATAGTGGTCAGATTGGTATACTACCCAACCATGCGCCTCTTCTTACAGCTTTGGATATGGGAGTTTCGAAAATACGTCACGATGGGCAGTGGTCTGCAATGGCGCTGATGGGCGGCTTTGCCATGATAGATGACAATCGAGTAACAATATTAGTTAACGAAGCGGAAAGAGCTACCGAAATCGATCCCGACGAAGCTCGAAGAACTTCTCAGACGGCTCAGGCTGACTCAGCTAAAGCAGAAGGCAAGAAAAGAGTAATAGAAGCTAACTCAGCATTTAAAAGAGCGAAGGCCAGACTAGAAGCTTCAAATGCTGCTTAACACGTTTTTTTCCGAGCCCAGAAGCACTAGGTCGTTTGGTAGTCTTGTGACAATACTACCACACCACGCGCGAAAATCTTTGATGTTTTTCATATACATTAAAACTTATTAGATACCAATTTAATCCTTACGGTATCTAGTAAGTGTTACCTACTATTGGATTCGAACCAATGACTCTCGCCGTATGAAAGCGATACTCTAACCGCTGAGTCAAGTAGGCTGCCACCAACTTACCCTACACTACCTCCTCAACCTCTATTTATCGAGGTACGTGACTGACATATATATATACCTCCATTATACCCGAAGCAATAGTTAGACACAACCGCATGTCTCACTATTTATGAAATATTTGATCCCATACACATATCTATATATTGTTTTTTCCAAACCGATTTGCTGACTTGACGGAAATTAATTGATACCGATGAAATTCTTCCGTATATGATCAAATGGATCAAGGGCTATAGCTCAGCGGTAGAGCGCCTCGTTTACACGTGCGCCGATGTTTTTCCCCCAGAAGATTTGCCGAAACCCAATGACTCGTGCAAAACTCTACATGATAACTTCCTGTCTCACTCAAAATGAAGGATACGAAGGAGCAGTAGCATGACAGATGGGTTGACCAAGACGAAAGAGGTCAATCCCTAAAAGAAAAGTTGATACGGTGGATAATTGGTTTATCCAACGCTAGCTGTGGTGGGGGCAACGCGAGCACCCCAGGCGAGATCTCTTCCCCATCTCACGAATTTTCGGGTGTGAGGGGTGTCGCATATCTCCTCCAAGCGGCAGATAATATTTGATATTGTGAGGTCGACCTGTATCCCTGGAGGCAAACCTGTGTCAACGCGACGTTCGTGACCTTCTCGATATACTTCGGGATTGCTTAATTTATTCCATTCTCCATTATGTAGTTCCCTAAGAAGTAATTTTTGGAGGAAATTTGTTGGGCATATGGAACCCCCCCTCTTCCTTTTTTTTTTATGCATAAAAAAAAAAGAAGAAAAAATAGTGGGAGGTCGTTGGCACACCGTATGTATAACGTAATGTATAACGTATACCCAATCAATCTAAGTTTTCCATTTAAATGACTATACTATCACATATAAATATAAACAATTAAGCCTTTCTCTTTTTAATGAGAGGAAGATATATATATATATATATTTTTTTTTCAGTTCTTCGATGCAGTTAATCACTAGTTGAATCGAAAAAACGTATAGGCAATCTGTTGAATTTTATGAATCACTTTATTTTTATACTAAAAATCCGACATTGCGACTCTTGAAAATAGAAAGCTAACACCTTTGAAAATAGAAAGCTAACACCTTTTTTACCTATCATTATCAATGGGGCAGCTACCAGTATAACCAAACTGAAACTTTAATTCACTTCTCCGAAAGGGTTATACGTGCTAAACCCATAGCGGTACGGCAAGACGATGGTTAGTTACCAATTGGCTTACCTCATCCTAGGTCGACACCTTTTTGTTTAGCTCTAAGTTTATCAACTAAATTAAAAAAAAAAAATTGAGGCAAAGGGGGTATGCAAATGTTTCTGCTCCACCAATATGACTCCTTTTGGATCTTCCTGCTAGTATCTATATCTATTCCCTATTTAGCTTTTTTGATTCCCGGATTTATCGCTCCCAATCGAGGGGGACCAGAGAAGTTGACGAGTTACGAGTCGGGCATTGAACCGAAGGGGGATACTTGGATTCGATTTCAGATACGTTACTACATGTTTGCCTTGGTTTTCGCAGTCTTCGACGTCGAAACCGTATTTCTCTATCCCTGGGCTGTATCTTTCAGGGAATTGGGCCTATTTGCCTTCGTCGAAGTGACCATTTTCATCTTTATATTAGTAGTTGGTTTGGTTCACGCATGGCGAAAAGGAGCATCGGAATGGTGTCAACTTCCAAATATTCGGTTGAATGTGGGAGAGAGGGAGTCGAACCCCGCGGTGTAGATATTCCCTCCAATTCGGTGGAGCCTCCCCTCCCCGAATGGGATGTGTCAAATTCAATTTTTTTAGCTAATATAAGTGATTTCTCCAACTGGTCCAGACTTTCCAGTTTGTGGCCACTTCTATACGGCACCAGCTGCTGCTTCATTGAATTTGCCTCCCTAATTGGTTCACGATTTGATTTTGACCGATACGGTCTAGTACCCAGATCCAGTCCTAGGCAGGCAGACCTAGTTGTTACCGCCGGTACTGTAACCATGAAGATGGCCCCGTCCCTCGTGAGACTCTACGAGCAAATGCCTGATCCGAAGTATGTAATCGCTATGGGAGCTCGCACCATTACGGGGGGCATGTTTGGTACGGATTCCTATAGCACCGTTCGCGGGATAGACAAATTGATTCCCGTCGATATCTATTTGCCGGGTTGCCCGCCCAAACCTGAAGCTATTATTGATGCCGTAACAAAACTCCGTAAGAAAATAGCTAGAGGAGGTTTCGCAGATCGGGCTTCCCGTCCCACCCGAACGAAATACCCCAATCTAAATCATCGATTTCGCTTCGTACCTAGCATCCATATAGGTGGATACAATCAAGAATTAACTAATTGTGACAAGAAGCTCTTATCAAATACTTTTTAGGAAAACTTTCAAAAGCTTGAAGATAGATCTGAGAAATAAATATCAAAAGTAGGCGAATAACTAGATTTTATTTCATATCACAGATAAAGGGGAAAGAGGTATTAACCAAAATGAACACTATCAATAGAGATAATTTCAATGTCGAGACGCGGGGTCGATTATCTGCTTGGTCGACTAGACATAAGTTTTCCCATCGACCTTTGGGTTACGATTACAGGGGTGTCGAGACTTTGCAAGTCAAGTCGGAGGAGTGGTTGTCTTTAGCTGTCGCCCCATATGCTTACGGTTTCAATTACCCGCGCTCCCAATGTGCTTACGACTCGGCACCGGGAGGATCTCTAGTTAGCGTATATCATCTGACACATATGCGAGATCAGCCGGATCAACCCGAGGAAGTGTGTACAAAAATTTTTGTTCCAAGAGAAAACCCTAGAATACCTTCGGTTTACTGGGTTTGGAAAAGCTCCGATCTCCAAGAACGTGAATCCTATGATATGTTGGGAATAATCCATCAGGGTCATCCGCACCTTAGGCGTATACTGATGCCCGAAAGTTGGGTGGGGTGGCCTCTACGTAAAGATTACGTCGTACCCAACTTTTATGAGTTACAGGATGCCTATTAATTTGGCATTTGTATGAAAGTGAAATAAAGAAAAGGTTTCATCTGGAAACTTATTTCCCGACCCACCGTTACCATCTAATTCTCATCGAAACTGTTTACCGGTTACGGAATGTAGCTCTCGAGTAACCCGCCCATTTTTAAAGACAAGATATTTCCTGATTTTTGATTAGCTCCTTCAGGGCTGGTTGGTTTTATATAATACCAGAACTGCTTCGGTCCATCTCCCAAACCATTAAGATGCCAAGAACCAGATTTGAACTGGTGACACGAGGATTTTCAGTCCTCTGCTCTACCGACTGAGCTATCTCGGCTAATTCATTTACGGATAAAACTCAACTAAAAATCAGTTAAGTATATTTTCCAACTCCAGTTTTTTGCCTAGTCAAACCGTTGATCCCGTCTTTATCGATCTGCTTAATACTTGATGCAGTATTGCTTTCAGCAAATAAAGTCTAGAGGGGGAAAGGGCTCGATTGAGCCATTCATGTATGTTAAAAGCCTGAATGGCTCACTTGCAAAGTGTTTTGAAAAGACCAAAGACGAATATTTCTGAAGTAGTTTCCGTATTTCGCTTCCGAATAAATTGTGTGAATCCAAACAACCCGAAATGATTTAATTAAAGTGTCTCGCTGGGGATAGAGGGAGTCGAACCCTCACGGTCCTGTGAAACCAACGGATTTTCGTCCTACTGCAACTTGCGCCGCTATTTCTCATTTTATTAAGTGCGTGGAATGGGACTCTACCTCCATTCACGAAAGTATCACTTCTTGTCACCGGCTCGCTTATCGAATAGTTTTCATCGGAATAGAGTGGGATCCCACAACAGGTGAGGGAATACTACGCGTACTAGCAGTAGTAGAAGGAGTTTACTTAGTGTTACACTGCTAAGTACGAACGAATTTCTGTGAACGAATGCCGGCCCCAAGCCAAACCGAGGGGTCCGCGTCCAAATAAGAAAAAAAAAGTTGAAATTTTCCTTCTTTACCGGTCTTCGGTCTTACACTTCCATATCTTACCCCATGCAGTTAACCACGCAAAACAGTTAGATATTCAGTTATTTTGAGAACTAGTAACTAACAAACTGCTCGTCGGAATGGCCCCCATCGAGTCTCTGTACCTATCTCGCCTCGTCGCTCGAAATTCATTTGAGTAATACAAGATTTGGCTCAGGATTGCCCGATAAATAATCCCAGGTTCCCCTGAATCTGGGGGCTGCCACTTGATACGTCTCCATACCCAGGCTCAATCTGGTTGAGTCCGCTGCGTCTACCATTTCGCCATATCCCCACCCTTTAGGCCCCAACGAACTGACGAAAACAGATAGATAGCCACATAATTGTGGTTGAAAACTTTCGGCGTGCTTACACCTACTAATCTGCCTATCCCAGGCGGATTTCATTTTGTCTACCCCTAATTTGAGACAGGGCGAAACCATGACATAATTTGTATCTGTATACAAATTTCCTTGGCTTAGTAGGCTTTTAATCACTAAAAAGAGGACAACTCCTTTTTTTTAATCTCGCACGTCAAGTAAAAAGATGCATGCAATTCAACTTGTCGACGACAATTTAATTGCTTCCCAGACGTTGAGTTTCTATTATAGAATTATATATGAATGTACTACTTGAAGCAATATATCCATCAATCGATTCTATTTTTTCTTTTTGCTAAAACTTTTATGTAAATGGGTATGCTATAACGTCTTTATTTGGTTTTATGAATCGCCGGCAGTTTTTGTTTACCCCCACCCACTCCATCTCTTTCTCAAATGTTGATAACAAGTTGAATATTTATTAGTCCCTATTCATATGTTATGATTGTCACAGATATCAATCCTGACTGACTTCCGTTTTCTTCACCAGCAGTAATAGGTGGTATCTCCGCGATGATCCCACAAGTTTCCTATCCAACCAAAAAACGTTTACAGAAAAGGAGTTTCCACGTCTCGCTACCGAGGACCTCGTTTGAAAATGATACGTCGTCTAAAAAATTTACCAGGGTTCACGGGTAAGGGTAAAACGCCCAACTTGGGAGAATTTCGAGTTGCTACCGATCAATCGGCTTCAAGAAAAATTTCTCAATTCTGTGTTCGTTTGGAGGCCAAACAGAGATTACGTTTCAATTATGGATTAACAGAACGCTAACTACTGAAATATGTACGTATCGCTAGAAAAACTAGGGGTTCAACGGGCCAAGTACCACTGCAACTACTCGAGATGCGTCTAGATAATGTTATTTTTCACTTAGGTATGGCTTCCACGATTCCTGCCGCTAGGCAGTTAGTCAATCACAGACATATTTTAGTGAACGGTCGTATCGTAGATATACCAAGCTATCGCTGTAAGCCGAAAGATATTATCACTGTTCGAAATCGACCAAGTTCTTATAATGCGCTGAGGGGTGAGTCTCCCGGAGGGGACAAAACGCCGGATCATTTGACTGTTTCTCTATTGGAAGGCAATAGGCCAACAGGATTGGTGAATCGTGTCGCCAATCGAGAATCCGTCAATTTGAATATAAATGAATTGTTAGTTGTTGAGTATTACTCCCGCAAAGCTTAATGATTATCTATCAAATTTTTAATTTAATTAAATAATTTGGAGGTCTCTACAATGAAAATGAAAATCCAGGCAAAGGACTTGGGATGATGAAATTTAACAAGTAGATTACTCAGAAGAGAAAGTAACGGAAGTTCCTTGGTCTAGCTTGTTACTTTCTCCGAACAAAAATTAACTTATAATTTCTCACTTTAGAGATAAATCTTCTAGTTTTGGGCAGTTTAATTTGGTACGCGGTGAATTATACGAATCGCCGGTCCCCGTCGTTTCAGCAAAATTACTAATCAACCAAGGAATTGCCAATAATTACTGCTTCTATCGAGATGGTCCTTCGGCTTTTTTTTTGGACGGCTTGATTCGAAACCCCGATTACAGCCTGTCTCTCTCGAGTCGGCAATTTAGCTAGATTTCGATAAAGAAGAAAATAAAGATAGCCCTGGAGGGGTAAAAATAGAGAAAGGAAAGGGAGGGATTCGAACCCTCGGTAGCTGGAAATCTACTTAGCATTTCCGGTGCTACGCCTTAAACCGCTCGGCCACCCTTCCTGGGGTTCATTAACTAGTTCCTTCGACATATTTTAGGGACTTAGATAGTAAAATGACAAGTGACTTGCAAGTAGTAGTTAGGAACAATTTATTTTTTGAAATACAAGTCAAACAGGAAGAAAATATTCAACGCGACTAATTTTATTTCCTATATCATCGGCCAAGCATACTTTCTCTTCGCAATCTCAATTGATATACTACTAATAGGTGGAGTGCAAAACAGAAACAAGGAGTCGAAATTGATTACGCCTAGATCTCAGAGAAATGACAACTTTATCGACAAAACTTTCACAATTCTAGCGGATATTTCGTTGCAAATCCTACCTACCACTAAGAGAGAGAGGGAAGCTTCTACATACTACAGGGATGGTGCGATTCGATAAGGCAAGCAATTTACCATTATTCAATATAAGTTGAATAAATTAAAGCTTCGATAAGCCCACATTTTCTAGAGGTGTGTTTCGATTGCTAAACAAACCCTTCGGTCGCGTATCCACGATTGATGCAGCCTCGGAAGCTACGGCTCCCACTTTCCGTGGATTTTGATATCAAGCAAGCAAGAGGTTGAATCCATAATTTGATGTGTAATACGTAGTAATTTCATGAGTAAGCACGGGGAGGGGGCGAGCACCACATGGAGGAATCGGCAATACAAAATCTCCGGCAATTTTTGGTTTCGACAGATATCGCCTGCTCTCGGTAACTTCGAAGTCGCGGTAACGACCAGTAGCGGTTGGGGCAACAAACATCCATCCTGTTTGCAGCTTGGATACCCCTAAAATCATCGGATATTGCTGAAGTGAATAACCCCTCGAAAAACGAAACGTTGGGAACGAATAAATTGACAAGGGATTTGGTGCTACTGCTGCCGCTGCGAGGAAATGACGCAACCGCCCCAAGAAAATTCTTTGCGGGAAGGATGGTTAGGCACCAGTTTCATGAAACACTAGCCCCCGCTTAATTCCGAAGTTTCAAATTGTTCAAGTTGAGAGTAAAAATAATTAGGTCATTTGAAATGCTACTTTTTCCCCGCGAATCGAGCGGGAGGAGCCGTATGAGTCGGGAACCTCATGTGCGGTTTCGAAGCGGGGCTCATTTGCATAAGCAACCGTAACGCATGTCGGCCCAATCTGAAGGAGAATATGCAGAAGCTTTATGAAGCTACTACAAAGCCATGCGTTTAGAGGTTGATTCCTATGACCGAAGTTACATACTTTATAATATCGGCCTCATTCATACAAGTAATGGAAAACATGCAAGAGCTTTGGAATACTACTTTCAAGCACCAGAGCGGAATTCTTCCTTGCCACAAGCTTTTAACAACATGGCTGTGATCTGTCACCACGTGCGACTACCTACGCTTTGGGATTCTTCGGTTTATAAATACTCAACCAATGAGAAGGGCTTCCCCCAAGCATACTTCCGAACGGGAGCTGCTTCGAGCTGCGGGATTCCGCCTCTTTCAAAGCAATCCGGGTCTGGAGGAGGAGGGTAGCCTAACTGTCTCATGGATAACTGACTGAATCGAAGAATAAAGCACCGCAAAGATTCGTCATTGAAATTCTGGGTCGATACGATGAGATTGGTCCATCAAAGAAGTTATAAAATTTGTCTCTGTAGTAGAGACGATTGGAAAAAAAAAAATAAGTGATGGACCACGGTGTAGTATCAAATCCCAAAAGAAAAATTTATCTAATCCAAAAAAATCCACATCGAGACGGGGTAGTTAGTGCCAAAAGGGGTTATTATTTCTTTCCTCTTGTTCTTTAAACTAGGAGTACGGAAAAAGTTTTATTCAAGACGGATGAAATCATAAACCTGGCTATTCTTAGTTCCTCCGAAGTTTGGAAGTAATCCCTATTTCTCGCTTAGGGTACAAAAAGCCAGTAACAGAGTTGTCTGAGCCGTATGAGGTGGGAAACCCCCGAGTTCGGTTCTAAAGGAGGGGGTTGGAAAATAATCACCCATTCTGATCGAGGGGAACAGGCCATTCACCAAGGAAATTTAGAGATTTCGGAGGCTTGGTTTGATCAAGCTGCTGAGTATTGGAAACAGGCTGTAGCACTTTCCCCCGGTAATTACATTGAAGCACAGAATCGGTTAAAAATTACGGGACGCTCTTCTTCGCTTAATTAATCCGTGGGGGAGGCAGAACGGCATGAAACAAAAAGGTTAACAAATAGAGTTGGTAGATAGAGGTTACTGCTTGCTCAACATCGACTTTGCCACCTTTCTCCCTACCGAACGGATGATCAATCGTATCAAGTCCATTAGGCACTATCTGGTCGTGTAATAATACCATCAAACGTCTACCCTGCATAACTTCTTCATAGCAGTTGCTCGAGTTTCAAACTCAAGGGAAAAGGGAATAGATTACTATTACTGCATGCTGGTAAAAACTCTAGTTCTTAGAAGTTTCGTATCTTCCGTTGGTAGGTCGTTGCTACCCCCTGTCCGAAGAGAGGAGAGTCCCGATGACTATTCGTTCGCCAGAACCAGAAGTCAAGATTATGGTGGAGAAGGATCCTGTGAAAACCTCTTTTGAGAAATGGGCTCAACCCGGACATTTCTCGAGAAATTTGGCTAAGGGTCCCAGTACCACCACATGGATTTGGAACCTACACGCTGATGCCCACGATTTTGATAGCCATACCAATGATTTGGAGGATATATCCCGTAAAATATTTGGTGCTCATTTTGGTCAGCTAGCCATTATTTTCATTCGGTTGAGTGGCATGTATTTTCACGGGGCCCGCTTTTCCAATTATGAGGCATGGCTAAGTGATCCCACTCATGTGAAACCTAGCGCCCAGGTTGTTTGGCCAATAGTGGGTCAAGAGATACTTAATGGAGATGTAGGTGGAGGGTTCCAGGGTGTACAGATAACGTCTGGATTTTTCCAACTTTGGCGAGCTTCCGGAATAACTAGTGAGTTGCAGCTCTATTGCACAGCTGTTGGTGCTTTAATTTTTGCCGGATTGATGTTTTTCGCCGGTTGGTTTCACTACCACAAAGCTGCCCCGAAACTAGCTTGGTTCCAGAACGTTGAATCGATGCTAAATCACCATTTGGCAGGTCTATTGGGGTTGGGATCTCTAGCGTGGGCGGGACATCAGATCCATGTTTCACTGCCAATTAACCAACTATTAGATGCGGGAGTTGACCCCAAAGAAATACCCCTTCCCCACGAACTCATCCTTAATCGTGATCTTCTAGCTCAGGCGTATCCGAGTTTTGCGAAAGGACTGATCCCGTTTTTCACTCTTGACTGGTCGGAATACTCAGATTTCCCGACTTTCCGCGGAGGATTGAACCCAGTGACGGGAGGTTTGTGGCTGACTGATACCGCACATCACCACTTAGCTATTGCCGTTCTTTTCTTGGTAGCTGGTCACATGTACAGAACCAACTGGGGTATCGGACATAGCACGAAAGAAATCTTGGAAGCCCATAAAGGCCCCTTCACGGGTGAGGGCCACAAGGGTCTTTACGAAATTCTAACGAGTTCGTGGCATGCTCAATTGGCAATCAATCTTGCCATGCTAGGTTCTTTAACAATTATTGTGTCCCACCACATGTATGCAATGCCCCCGTATCCTTACTTGGCCACCGATTATGCCACACAACTTTCCTTATTTACACATCATATGTGGATAGGGGGGTTTTTAGTAGTTGGCGCAGCCGCACACGCAGCTATTTTTATGGTAAGAGATTATGATCCAACTACTCAGTACAACAATTTGTTAGACCGTGTTATTCGGCACCGCGATGCAATAATTTCACATCTCAATTGGGTCTGCATTTTCCTGGGTTTTCATAGCTTCGGTCTATACATTCATAATGATACTATGAGTGCCTTGGGGCGTCCCCAAGATATGTTTTCGGATACCGCCATTCAGTTGCAACCGATATTCGCTCAGTGGGTGCAAAATACCCACGCCCTGGCTCCCGGATCAACCGCGCCTAATGCGGCGGCGGGTACCAGTTTAACTTGGGGCGGTAGCGACTTAGTCGCTGTAGCCGGCAAAGTTGCCATATCACCAATTCCGTTAGGTACTGCAGATTTTCTGGTACACCACATTCATGCATTTACGATTCACGTTACTGTATTAATACTTCTGAAAGGCGTTTTATTTGCACGCAGCTCCCGACTAATACCTGACAAAGCGAATCTTGGTTTCCGTTTTCCCTGCGACGGTCCCGGCAGAGGAGGTACCTGCCAAGTATCTGCTTGGGATCACGTTTTCCTAGGATTATTCTGGATGTACAACTCGATTTCAGTAGTTATATTTCACTTTAGCTGGAAGATGCAATCTGATGTGTGGGGTAGTGTAAGTGAACAGGGGGTGGTAAACCACATCACAGGGGGAAACTTTGCACAAAGTTCAACAACGATTAATGGATGGCTACGAGATTTTCTGTGGGCACAAGCTTCTCAAGTCATTCAATCATATGGCTCTTCATTATCCGCGTATGGCCTTCTATTTCTGGGGGCTCACTTCGTCTGGGCCTTTAGTCTAATGTTTTTATTCAGTGGTCGCGGATACCGGCAGGAACTCATCGAATCCATTGTTTGGGCTCATAACAAGTTGAAAGTTGCTCCCGTTACCCAACCCAGGGCCCTGAGTATTATACAGGGACGCGCTGTGGGAGTGACTCATTACCTTCTGGGTGGAATCGCCACGACGTGGGCGTTCTTCCTGGCGAGAATCATTGCAGTGGGATAATGGCTAGGAGGATTTGAGAAACATTACGGCATCAAGATTTCCACAGTTCAGCCAGGGTCTATCCCAAGACCCAACTACTCGTCGTATCTGGTTTGGTATAGCCACTGCCCACGACTTCGAGAGTCACGACGATACTACCGAGGAACGTCTCTACCAAAAAATATTTGCATCCCATTCTGGTCAGTTAGCTATCATCTTTCTCTGGACCTCTGGAAATTTATTCCATGTGGCTTGGCAGGGCAATTTCGAAGCATGGGTACGGGACCCATTACATGTGAGACCAATTGCTCATGCCATTTGGGATCCTCATTTTGGTCAACCAGCTGTCGAAGCCTACACCCGAGGGGGGGCTGCAGGTCCAGTTAATATTGCCTATTCCGGTGTGTATCAGTGGTGGTACACCATCGGTCTACGCAATAACCAAGATCTCTACACCGGAGCTATCTTTTTACTAGCTATTTCTGCTTCGTTCTTACTAGCTGGCTGGTTACATCTGCAACCTAAATGGAAACCAAGCATTTCTTGGTTCAAAAATGCTGAATCTCGGCTCAATCACCACCTTTCAGGACTCTTCGGAGTGAGTTCTTTGGCTTGGGCGGGGCATTTGGTACATGTAGCTATTCCCGAAGCGAGGGGCGGGCATGTAAGGTGGGATAATTTATTGACTGCCACCCCGCATCCTCAAGGGTTGGGGCCGTTCTTCTCGGGTCAGTGGAGTGTTTATGCGCAAAATCCCGATTCTAGTAGCCATTTGTTTGATAGCACCCAAGGAGCGGGAACAGCTATTCCAACCTTTTTGGGCGGATTTCACCCGCAGACTCAAAGTTTGTGGTTAACTGATATCGCCCACCACCACTTAGCCATTGCCATTGTGTTTATAATTGCCGGCCACACGTACAGGACTAACTCTGGTATTGGGCACAGCATGAAAGAGATTCTGGAGGCTCATATTCCTCCGGGAGGTAGGTTGGGCCGCGGACACAAAGGACTTTATGATGCGGTCAATAATTCTCTCCATTTTCAATTAGGGCTCGCTTTAGCTGCCTTAGGGGTCGTAACTTCGTTGGTCGCACAACACATGTATTCTCTACCTGCTTATGCTTTTATAGCACAGGATTATACGACTCAAGCCGCGCTATACACCCATCACCAATACATCGCCGGGTTTATCATGGCAGGAGCCTTCGCACACGGAGCTATATTCTTTATTAGAGATTATGATCCGGAACAAAATAAAGATAACGTCTTAGCAAGAATGTTGGAACACAAAGAAGCAATAATAGCTCATTTAAGTTGGGCTAGTTTATTCCTGGGGTTCCACACGCTAGGGCTTTATGTCCACAACGATGTAATGCTAGCCTTCGGGACTCCGGAAAAACAGATTCTCATTGAACCTGTATTTGCTCAATGGATTCAATCTGCTCATGGTAAAACTTCGTATGGTTTCGATTTGCTTTTATCCTCGGCAGGTAATCCGGCAAGTAATGCCGGTCAAGGCTTGTGGTTACCCGGATGGTTGGACGCTGTCAACAACAGCAGCAACTCGCTATTCTTAACGATTGGGCCCGGGGATTTCTTGGTTCACCATGCCATTGCTTTGGGCCTACACACAACTACACTGATTTTAGTGAAAGGCGCATTAGACGCGCGCGGTTCCAAGTTGATGCCAGATAAAAAAGAATTCGGTTACAGTTTTCCTTGTGATGGTCCCGGCCGAGGCGGTACCTGCGACATCTCAGCTTGGGATGCCTTCTATTTAGCCGTTTTCTGGATGCTCAACACTATCGGATGGGTCACTTTCTACTGGCACTGGAAACACATAACCTTGTGGCAAGGCAATGCTGCTCAATTCAACGAATCCTCTACGTATTTAATGGGGTGGTTGAGAGATTATTTATGGCTGAACTCTTCGCAACTTATTAATGGTTATAATCCCTTCGGTATGAACAGTTTATCTGTATGGGCGTGGATGTTCTTATTTGGACATCTTGTGTGGGCTACTGGATTTATGTTTCCAATTTCTTGGCGCGGTTACTGGCAAGAACTCATCGAAACTCTAGCTTGGGCTCACGAACGAACACCCCTAGCAAATGTGATACGCTGGAAAGATAAGCCAGTCGCTCTCTCTATCGTTCAAGCAAGACTGGTGGGACTAGCCCACTTCTCCGTAGGTTACATATTTACCTACGCAGCTTTTCTAATAGCATCTACATCAGGTAAATTTGGCTAATTTTGTTTTGGTTGACTACCAAGTCGTCTATTTTCGCGTCAAGCTTACCCCCAATATCTCCCACATCCGAGCCGATTTTGAGACCGGTTATCCATTTATCAATAATTAGAGGTAGAAATTTACTCCCTCTTCTCTAGTTATTGGTAAATAGTTATTAGTAAATAAATTTCCGGTTGCAAGTTCAATTTGTTTTAAAGTAGTAATCCAATCCTGCTTACTGATTCATCAATTATGGCAAAGAAAAGTCTCATTGAGAAGGAAAAAAAAAAGAAAAAATTAGTGAAGAAATATGAAGTTATCCGCCAATCTTTGAAAAAACGGATTAAAAGTAGTTTGCCAATTCAGGATAAGCTAACTACTTCCAAAAGATTGCAATCTCTACCGCGTAATAGTGCACCTGTTCGTCTCCGTAGCCGGTGTTCCCTAACCGGACGACCCAGATCCAATTACCGAGACTTTCGCTTATCTAGACACGTACCTCGCGAAATGGCACATACTTGTGTGCTGCCCGGAGTATCAAAATCGAGTTGGTAGGAAAAGTTTTCGTCCACCTATCTCACAGATGATGTCTAATTCTATGAAGTAGACAGCCCTTTCTGCTCATATTCAATGTAATTATTCAAAAGATGTATAATAATTACATTGAAGGCATTAACTAAGCGGGGTAGAGCAGCTTGGTAGCTCGCAAGGCTCATAACCTTGAGGTCACAGGTTCAAATCCTGTCTCCGCAAAGTAAACCATCAATTGTTTACCTACGTTAATAGTACGGCACTTGGTCTTCGCTGCGAGCTCAGACTATTTCTTTTTCATGTTTCACCGACGGATCGGATATATGTTTTCTTACACCGGAGATCGGGAAAGTCCAAGTTTTTCCGTCAATTATTAGGTTGGGAATACTTGATGTCACGCGGCGGAACAAAGATTATCTAATTATTTTTTATTCTTTTCTTATTCTTTCTACCTTATTTTATGAGCCTCTTTGTTCAATAGAACATAAATTTACCTACCCAGAGATAGATAGATAAGTAAATTTATGGGTTTACATCTAGATATACGTATATTACTTAGATAGCTATTTTATGCTTTAGATTAGACCTAGTCTCTTATGTTTCACCAAGGTTTAATATTGTGACAAAAAAAAAAGGGAAAGGCGGGACAAAAACTAAAACTAACGGTGTACCCAACAGAACTAAACCCAAATTTACTTCTGATCCAAGGCCCCTTTAACTCAGCGGTAGAGTAACGCCGTGGTAAGGCGTAAGTCGTCGGTTCAAATCCGACAAAGGGCTAACCAAGAACTCATACGAAATCCGAGGATCAAGCCGTCTCAGTTTCAAGGAAACGCTCGGGTCCGCATGACCTCGACGCGAGAGAAGAAATTACAGTTTTGCGGAAATATAATTGTAATTCGGCGCGAAATTAAAAGTAACCGCCTCAAAATTAAATTTTTTATTCAAATCATTTTGTTTCTTGTCGCGATTTTCAATTTAAGTGGTCTTAAGTGGTATTGTTACACCGGGTAATGCGTCGCTCTTTACAATATGAAAAAATCAGGTGGATATAATTTTTAATGCCGGGAACTTCTTTGTTACTCTCATCTTGGGAATTTAATACGAATTATCAGTATCAACATATATAGATATTTTCTTTCCTTTTTTTTTTTAATTTTTGAATAAAAAAAAAATGTAAATTACATAGCAGTATTTCTCCTGCTTATTTAGATAATTTTTCGTTACTAGCAAAAGGTATTCGAGTCTCTAGCACTCTTATTTGTCATATCCCTCCAATATCTGGATGCGACTTCGCCGTTGGGGTTTGGAACAAAAAAAGAATCACTTCGCCCGATTTTGAAATTTCTGATATATCCCCCACTCGGGGTTAAACTGCGGCATTCCGCTACCCACTCCCGCTATTCGGGACCAAAAGAAAAGGCTTCCAATTTTTACTGCGGATTGGTAAAATAAGTACCGAAATAATTTCAAAAAGGGGATGGATACCACACATATATATATATATGTAGCTCCTCACGCCGCTATAGTATTCCTTTCTCTAGAGATTCATGGAAACGAATTCGTTTCCTGCTAGGTCGGATTCCGGAGGTACCATTAATGTGGGGGAGCGGTTAACAAAGTCTCGGAAGAAAAGAAAGGTCTACCCACTTCTCAAAAAACTACCTAACGAAACAAACGGGACCAGCTCGGGATCGAGTAAGTAATGAAAAAGAGATGCCTAAAATTTAAAACTAGACGAAAAAGACGAAGAAGGGAAGAGTAAAAGAAGCGGCTCGACAAAAACAACAGAAAAAGGAGAGAGGGTAGAAAAATAGAAGCGAGGCGAAGAGGCGGCGAGGGGGACGAAAAACCCCAAACCCCTGAGATTGGAAAATCTACCAGTATCATTTTCGTGTAATAGCTCCTGGGAGTATGCCACTTCGGCAAATGACTTTTTGGAAGGGCCGTTGTTGTAGCGTCCCACCTCATCTTACCACGAAGGGGCGGAACTACACCGCGTGGTGGCTTGAAGAAAAAGAAATAGGGGAACCCAGAAATGGTTTGAGGAACCGAGTGAGGGAATGAATATGACCATTGCCATTGGAAAATCTTCCAAGGAACCGAAAGATTTATTTGATAGTATGGACGACTGGCTCAGAAGAGATCGCTTCGTCTTCGTGGGTTGGTCTGGCCTATTACTTTTTCCCACCGCTTACTTCGCTTTGGGCGGCTGGTTCACAGGTACAACCTTTGTCACTTCATGGTACACCCATGGATTAGCTAGTTCTTACTTGGAGGGATGTAATTTTCTGACTGCCGCGGTCTCCACCCCCGCTAACAGTTTGGCCCACTCCCTGCTTCTCTTGTGGGGCCCTGAAGCACAGGGAGATTTCACCCGTTGGTGCCAATTAGGGGGTTTATGGACCTTCGTCGCTCTTCACGGCTCTTTTGCTCTGATAGGTTTTATGTTACGCCAGTTCGAACTTGCAAGGTCTGTGCAACTACGCCCCTATAACGCAATAGCTTTCTCCGCTCCAATTGCGGTTTTTGTATCCGTATTCCTGATTTACCCTTTAGGACAATCCGGTTGGTTTTTTGCACCCAGTTTTGGCGTAGCCGCCATATTCCGATTCATTCTATTTTTTCAAGGTTTTCATAATTGGACTTTGAACCCATTTCATATGATGGGGGTTGCGGGAGTCCTCGGCGCCGCCCTTTTATGCGCCATCCACGGTGCTACAGTCGAAAATACTCTATTTGAAGATGGTGATGGGGCAAACACATTCCGCGCCTTCAACCCAACTCAGTCTGAGGAGACTTATTCGATGGTAACCGCGAATCGTTTCTGGTCCCAAATATTTGGTGTTGCTTTCTCCAACAAACGTTGGTTACACTTCTTCATGTTATTCGTGCCAGTGACAGGTTTATGGATGAGTGCTATTGGAGTAGTTGGTCTCGCCCTGAATTTACGTGCGTACGACTTTGTCTCCCAAGAAATTCGCGCGGCAGAAGATCCCGAGTTCGAGACTTTTTATACAAAAAACATTTTACTAAACGAGGGTATCCGTGCCTGGATGGCAGCTCAGGATCAGCCCCACGAAAACCTTGTATTCCCCGAGGAGGTTTTACCCCGTGGAAACGCTCTTTAATGGAACCCTCTCGCTGGGTGGTCGCGATCAGGAAACCACAGGTTTCGCCTGGTGGGCTGGCAACGCCCGACTAATTAATCTGTCTGGTAAATTGCTTGGTGCCCATGTAGCTCATGCTGGCCTGATTGTCTTTTGGGCTGGAGCTATGAATTTGTTTGAAGTGGCTCATTTCGTATCAGAGAAGCCTATGTATGAGCAGGGGCTAATCCTACTTCCCCACCTGGCTACTCTGGGTTGGGGGGTGGGTCCCGGCGGGGAGGTAGTGGATACCTTTCCCTATTTCGTTTCCGGAGTACTCCATTTGATTTCCTCTGCAGTTTTGGGATTCGGGGGTATATATCACGCCCTGATTGGACCCGAAACCTTGGAGGAATCCTTTCCCTTTTTCGGCTATACTTGGAAAGATAAAAATAAGATGACTACTATTCTCGGTATTCATTTAATACTATTAAGCCTTGGGGCTTTTCTACTAGTTTTCAAAGCGCTATTTTTTGGGGGGTTGTATGACACGTGGGCACCCGGAGGCGGAGATGTAAGAGAGATTACGAATCTTACCCTAAGTCCTAACGTTATCTTTGGCTATCTACTGAAATCTCCTTTTGGGGGCGAAGGATGGATTGCCAGTGTAGATAATCTGGAAGATATTATCGGGGGACATGTATGGCTGGGATCCATTTGTCTCTTCGGTGGAATTTGGCACATATTAACGAAACCGTTTGCCTGGGCTCGTCGCGCTTTCGTATGGTCCGGAGAAGCTTACCCATCCTACAGTTTGGGAGCCCTTTCTATTTTTGGCTTCACCGCCTGCTGCTTCGTCTGGTTTAACAACACAGCATATCCCAGTGAATTTTATGGTCCCACCGGTCCAGAAGCTTCTCAGGCGCAAGCTTTTACCTTTCTTGTCAGGGACCAACGTCTCGGTGCCAACATAGGTTCCGCTCAAGGACCTACTGGGTTGGGTAAATACCTGATGCGTTCCCCCACGGGGGAAATTATTTTTGGAGGCGAAACCATGCGCTTCTGGGACCTTCGTGCCCCTTGGTTAGAGCCTTTAAGGGGTCCCAACGGTTTAGATCTCGGTAAGTTGAAGAGGGATATACAACCATGGCAGGAGCGACGATCCGCGGAGTATATGACTCACGCCCCCCTGGGCTCTCTAAACTCTGTAGGTGGAGTAGCTACTGAGATCAACGCCGTGAACTACGTGTCTCCCCGGAGTTGGCTAGCTACTTCCCACTTCGTCTTGGGATTCTTTTTTTTCGTGGGTCATCTATGGCACGCGGGTAGGGCTCGCGCAGCCGCAGCCGGGTTTGAAAAGGGAATTGATCGCGATACTGAACCCGTTCTTTCTATGACACCCCTTAATTGAAACTCGAAAAAAGAGGCGGTTGAAGAAGAAATCTTCGCTTCTTTCCTCTTTTGCTAGCAAACCAATATCTAATAAGTCTGCGTCTTCACGTTAGTGCCAGACTCATCACATCTGGGTAAACTCTATCTATCTATTCAAATAGATAGATAGATAGATATCATCTTATTTCGATGATGATAGGTAATACCAAGTTCTCCCCAGCTTAATAAAAGAAAGGGAAACATTATGTGAGACTAGTAATAACTGTCACCCTTTCCGTCTAGTATTATTTGATATAAATAATAGGAGAGAGAGGGATTCGAACCCTCGATAGCATTTCGTCGCTATGCCAGTTTTCAAGACTGGAGCCTTAAACCGCTCGACCATCTCTCCCACCCAACGAGGCAGGTTTTTCACCCGATATTTGGGGGTATCAATCACGTCTTTTAGGCACTTCTGGTAAGAGGTAGAAAGGTCGTCAATACCTATATATATATATATATTTTTTTTTTTGATGGATATCTCTTTCTCCTTCACTTGGATTTCCTCATACCGCGAAAGAGACGGAGTGAAGAGAATTCCGACCGTGGAGTGGTTGCGGATAATCATCCCGAATATCGGAATTCGAACCAACCGTAACTCAGCGAGTACCTTATGAAATTTGAGGCAGTTAGTAGCAAAAAAAAAGGGGGGGGGAGTATTCGCGCCCCGTCGACGGAGTAAGTCGTGGCGAGGCGAGAGTTCCGTCGGACGAGGATTGGATGGTACGAACAACTTATTCCCTATGCGGAAACACTCAGAATTATGACTATCGCGTTCCAATTGGCTTTATTTGGATTAATAGCCACCTCATTCCTACTAGTTGTAGGTGTCCCCGTTGCGTTTGCATCCCCCGGTGGTTGGTCTAGCAACAAAAACATTGTCTTTTCAGGGGCTTCATTATGGATTGGATCAGTTTCTTTGGTAGGTATACCCAACTCCTTTATTTCCTAAAAATTTTTATTTTTTGGTTACTCCCCTCGTAATTCACTGTTACGGGTGGAGACACCAAATACAAATAAGGGGGAGTATCACCTGTAGATGAGGGGCTATAGCAAAAAGTTCATTTCAACAGTTGAGGGAAAGGGGGATATATGCGAGGTCCTCCGATGAATTCATGTTTTCATGTATAAACCAAATACGTACGCGAGTCTATCAAATATTAAGTAACTGTTCCGGTGTTAAAATGAAATAATAGGTTGTGCGGATATAGTTGAATGGTAAAATATCTCCTTGCCAAGGAGATGACGCGGGTTCGATTCCCGCTATCCGCCTATCCCATAGAAAACGAAAAGGTTACATCGTATATATATATATATATTTTCTTTTTTTTTTTTCCTATGGAGTTCTTTAGTTCTTTTAAGGGTAAGGGAGGAAGAAGAGGAGCAAGTGGTAAAGAAAGAAAAAACGAAATTCCGTTTCTTTTTCTTGAATCGAATGAAACCTTGAGATGAAACAATTTGGTCTCCGTCAAAGTAGCCGTTTTGCTAGCAAATGCATATCATAGGTGATATGCGCGGGGGGGGGAGGAGCCAGCTACTTGCTAAAGCTTCTGCTGGGGGGTATACTTATTACCAATAGAATTGCTGGACGTCTAGAATCGCTAAACGTCGATGACATACTCGCTATATATGCCACTTGCTATCGAAAATTCCGAGCCGGATCAGCGTTTTTTTTGTCCCCAGATTGGCGCTGTTCGCTGATATTTAGTGAGGGGGGCGATATAGTCAAGCGGTAAGACGGAGGACTGCAAATCCTTAATTCCCCAGTTCAAATCTGGGTGTCGCCTAACGATAAAATCTTTACGTATGTAAAGATAAAGAACTAGATTTATTTAACTTACTTGGATTTATTAATTTAGGTAGTTTTACCGGGGATTGTTTGTTGCGCCGAAATCGGATACAGGTTGAGGTGCTCTATAGCTTGTTATAGCCTACCACATTTCATGCGTCTCGATGCGTCACGCATAAACAATCCCAATTCAGTATATCATTAATTGATAACCCGAAGGTCCAAATCACCAAAATCTCTGGAGAGGTAAACATCAACCAGTAACATTTAAAAATAAATAGTTTCCACATATTCAGTATCTTTTGTTATTGGAGGTCAGGCAGGCGTCTGCTCCTCACCGACAACGCGTCTCAAGCCCTTCCAAGCTTTGCCTCATATTTGGACTTATAAATAATTAGTAATTAGTAAAAATCGAGAGAGTGAATAGATAGGAATTACAACTATGGATTTAGTTACTGTAGCTTGGGCTGCCCTGACGGTGATTTCCACATTTTCTCTCTCACTTGTAGTTCGGGGAAGAAGCGGATTGTGACAAACGATTAGCCGTGTCTCTACTAGTCTGATTCGGGGGATACGCGTGGTTGTGGCGAGACCGCCGATTCGCGTTTTCCCCACCCTAGATTTTGTTTCTGGGTAAAAAAGCTCGATGCAGCCGCTTCTTACTTAATTCATATTTTTCTTATTTTTCATGAGAAAAAAGTTAAACTAAAAAATTGGATGAATTTAGGAACCCGGTAGACTGGCTTCTGTTCTTCACCGCCGGGGAGAACCTATCCCAGCTATTGTTGGTTCATTCCGTCGTTAAATAAAACTTCAAATGTTTCGTCTGATGTTATGACTACGCCCGGAACAAGAAACAGGGACTGAATATACACCCGACATATACTTGAGATCATACCTCCGGGTCGGATGCCCATTACCTCATTCTGCCTGGTTTGCTTATACTGAATCACCTCCTTCCAAAGGGTATACACATACAAAAGGGTATGCAGAAAGGTAAATCCGAGTGTTCTAGTCCAATACCTAATATTATTTATTGGGTAGAACACAGCTTTGCAACAAACGAGGGTGATCCAATAGAAGTAGAAATTGATAGATCATTTTATTGATCTATCAATTTTGGTCAACTCTATTCGAGACTAATGCGTGACACACGGTAGGTTAAAAAGTAGAAACCAGGGAAAGAAGCATAGATTCCAATTGACGGAAAAATAGCTAATCAGGAAGAAGCGCCAAGCTAGGAGTGAGTTGCTACCAGCAACAACCGGGTAGCATGAAAATATCGTCCGGAATAGAAGAAACAGTTTGCATATCGCTCTGCTTTACGGAGGGGGCAAACAGTGTCCCTCGCTTTTCCCGTTCTTATTTGCTATTGCATATGAAGATTTATTGGCTAACTGGTAGTCGTTGCCAATTACTAGTTATTCTGAGCGGCCGTTTGGATGTAAAGAATAAGCAGAAAAGCTGTTGGGATTGGAATAAAAAGTGCGGTGGCTACGAACGCAAGAATATTTACTTCCGTATTGGTAGTTCAAATCATCAATTGGAAAATAGCTCGAGTGGGTTTCATTGGAAAAAACTCTCGGACTCTATTATGAACCATCTAGTTTTAATTAGTCGGGTCGACCGAATCCTTGGTTAATCGCAAATGAAAAAAAAAAAATATATCGAAGTCAAATCTTCAATATCGATTACATAGTATATCACGAAGTGAAATCTCGAGAAGGCCTATTCATTGTTTCTGCGCAGTAGCAGCCTATTCCTGACGCCTCCGCTTCGGATTAATTGATTAACTGCTACAATTATTTCAATACAGTTAAAATAAAAAAAAAAAAAAATTATTTGAAATTATTTGAATGATTACCATTAGTCCAATCTAAAATTAGATTGCTGAGAAAAAAATGGGTTCCCTTGTTACTTCCCTGTTTATTTTTCTAGATTGACAATTTGTAGGGAATGTCATTACTCTACCAAAAGGTAATCGGGCCCCCATCGTCTAGAGGCCCAGGACACCTCCCTTTCACGGAGGCGACGGGGATTCGAATTCCCCTGGGGGTATTCATCCTTTGGGAACCTCATCGGTCATATCGATGAAATTTATTCTTACTCTCTTGCCGATTCTTACCCAATAGGGATCAGATTCGACTTATTATAAGTCGGTAACTCGATAAGGCGAAACCGAGGCGTTCACAAATTATGGGTCGATGCTCGAGTGGCTAATGGGGACGGACTGTAAATCCGCTGGCAATGCCTACGCTGGTTCGAATCCAGCTCGACCCAAGTCCGAGGCTGTAGATTGCACTTCAAACTGGCACATTTTGTTTTATTGGAGTTTATCGGGATTGACGGGTCTCGAACCCGCAACTTCCGCCTTGACAGGGCGGTGCTCTAACCAATTGAACTACAATCCCAATAATTAGTTTGATTCGAGTCTATGTATCAATTGCCTCAGAGTCAACGCTAAGTCAGCGACCTTTTTTATTTTCTCCGGGGGGAGGGGGGTTGTCACCGGTTCGACGAATAGTCGCGAGAAGTAACCAGATCTATCTAACATTAGATCGGTAATGATTTTTACACGGGTGTAAAATGTCTTCGAAACCTAACCCTTTTTTTAGCAAGTAACTTCTTTTTGTAGATTTGAACTAAGCTTTAAACGGTTGATTACACGGAAATGCTATCTCCGGAAAGGGGAACATCCTTATGTTTCTTCAAGCTTTCCTGGTAATCAAAATTCCTGATGTGATATAATTGTCAAACCTACTTCGCTGCTACGTATCTCTTAGGTTTTATTTTTGATCGGCCGTTAACCCATTTTTGGATACGTAAGTATTTCGACCAATTTCGATACAAAATGACTTGCTTAATTAATAAGTAAGTGCGTAGGTTTACAAAATCTGGGTCGCGCAAATGTATTTTGTTTACAACCTACGAAAAAGATTTAACAACCTCATGGCTTTCCTCACAGTTTTTCGTTTATTCGTCACCATATTTATATCCACAAGTGATTGTGGGGAAAGAAAAACAGAGAATAAATTGATTTCAAATTATTTAGAGGCTAGGAGTGAAGTGTTCTACAATAGAAAATTGAAAGTACGAAAATCTAATAGATATATCTCTAATTGAGGATGGGTCTCGATGTATCACTTTATTATAAGGAAATGAAAATATGCCCGTACTACCAGAACTTGCACAAATTCAATTTGAAGGGTTTAATCGATTTGTTCACGAAAGATTGCTTGAAGAACTTGAAAATTTTCCGAAAATTGAAGATACAGATAAGGAAGTCGAATTCTGATCTATTAGTGAACGGTACCAACTGACGCAACCTTCAGTTGAAGAGAGAGATGCTGCGTATCAATGTGTCACATACTCATCCGATCCATATGTACCAGTTTAATTGACTCGTAGCGAAGATAGAGTGACACAGGAGGAAGACGTGCGGCCCGGATCTATTCCTTGGATGAATCCTAAAGGAACGTTTATTATCAATGGGGTTGCCAGAGTTTTAGTCAATCAAATTTTGAGAAGTCCCGGTATTTATTACAACCGGGAATCCGATCAAAAAGGGGTTTCCACGTATACTAGCACTGTAATTCCGGATCGGGGAGGGAGATTCAAATTAGAAATGGATAGAAAACAAAAAATTTGGGTTCGCATTAGCAAAAAGAAAAAGATATCCATTTCGATCTTACTTCTTGCTATGGGGTTAAGCAAAGAAGATGTTTTGAAAAATGTTCGTTACCCCAAAATTTTCTCAAATATGTTAAAAAAACAAGGAGGGACCGTCGAATCGTCGGAGGATGCTACAGCAGAACTTTACAAACACCCGTACTCTGCCACAGACGCGGATATCTCATTTTCGGAATCTATATTTAAGGAGTTATAGAAGAGGTTTTCTCAGCATAGATGTGAGTTGGGGCGGATTGGTCGACGAAACCTAAATATCAGACTAACTCTTGATGTACCTGAAACGGAACATTTTTTGCTACCCCAAGACGTATTAGCAGCCGCAGATCACTCAATAGAAATCAGCTACGGAATAGGCAACCTCGACGACATAGATCACTTGAAAAATCGACGTGTTCGGTCTGTAGCGGATTCGCCTCAAGAACAATTGAAATTGGCCCTAAACCGTTTGGAGAATTCGATTCGACAAAATCTCTCTAGGGCCGTTAGGCGCAAACGCGCGATAACGCCCCGGGGATTAGTCACGCCTGCACCAGTAATAGCAACTTTCAAGGAGTTTTCTGGATCACACCCCCTATCACAATTTCTAGACCAAACCAACCCATTATCAGAAATGGTTCATAAGCGAAGATTAAGTTCCGTAGGTCCTGGCGGGTTGACACGTCGAACCGCCAGTTTTCAAGCTAGAGATATTCATTTTAGTCATTATGGCCGTATCTGCCCCATCGAAACGTCGGAAGGCATGAATGCTGGCCTTATTTCGTCACTAGCTATTCAGGCAGAAATTAGTAATTCCGGCTCTTTGCAGAGCCCGTACCTTAAAATGAAAATGTTGGAATCATCTGAAAAGGAGCAATTAATTGATTCATCTCCCACTGAAGATGATTGCTACCGAATAGCAACTGAAAATTCATTAATATCCCAATGGAGAACTAGGGGGAGGGAACTCATACCGGTTCGATATCAACAAGAATTTATCAGCATCCTTTGGGAACAAGTTGATTTCCGAAGCATCCATCCCTTACATTATTTCTCCATCGGAGCTTCCCTTATTCCATTCATTGAGCATAATGACGCGAACTGCGCCTTAACGGGTTCTACCATGCAACGTCAAGCGGTTCCACTGGTTAATCCCGAGAGATGCTTTGTAGGGACTGGGTTAGAGAGTTAAGTAGCTTCAGATTCGGGAAGTGTAGTTGTATCCGGACGAGAAGGATAAATCCGATATACCGATGGTGATGCAATTGAACTATCATCAATTGATGAAGCGACAATCAATGATGCGGCTTTACGTGTTATAAGCAATAAATTAAAGATATATGAGCGCTCCAACAGTAATACCTGTATACACCAAAAGTCTACGGTTTCGGCGGGAGAATTACCGAAACGCGGGGAAGTCATCGCGGATGGGGCAGCAACCGCCAGGGGGGAATCAGCTTTAGGTAGAAATATCCTAGTGGCCTACATGCCGTGGGAAGGGTACAATTTTGAAGATGCGGTGTTGATTAGTGAACGCCCAATATACGAAGACATCTCTACATCTTTTCACATTGAAAGACACGAAGTTGAAGTTTGCGTAACAAATCAGGGTCCCGAAAGGGTTACCAAGCAAATACCTCAATTGGATAGTCATACGCTTCGACACCTAGACGATAACGGGCTCGCAGAATCGGGATCTTGGGTAGAGGCGGGAGATGCTTCGGTGGGTAAACCAACGCCCCAAGAGGGGGCAGATTCATCACGTGCTCCAGAGGGGAGATCGTTACAAGCCATTTCTGGTATACAATTAGTTAACGCAAGAGAAAGCTGTCTGAAAGTTCCAATTGGTGGAGGAGGTCGAGTCACTGACGTCAGGTGGGTCTACCCCGAAGACGACACTTCGAATGATTCAGAAGTGATTCATATTTATATACTGCAGAAGCGTAAGATACAAGTAGGTGATAAGATAGCTGGTAGACATGGGAATAAAGGTATCGTGTCAAAAATATTACCCAGACAGGATATGCCTTATTTGCAAGATGGTACACCAGTCGACATGGTATTAAGTCCTCTAGGAGTACCTTCATGAATGAATGTGGGACAGATTTTCGAATGCCTACTTGGGTTAGCCGGGGAGTTTTCAGAAACCCATTACCGTATAGTACCCTTTGATGAGAGATACGAGCGGGAAGCCTCTGGAAAACTAGTATTTTCGGAACCTTGTAGAGCAAGTGCAAGTACTCGTAATCCGTGGTTATTTGAACCCGATCACCCCGGAAAGAGCCGATTGATCGATGGACGAACGGGTGATCCCTTCTTGCAACCCATTACAACTGGAAAAGCCTATATGATGAAATTGATTCATCAGGTCGACGATAAAATTCATGCGCGATCCAGCGGACCTTACGCACTTGTTACGCAGCAACCTCTCAAGGGGAGATCCAGACGAGGGGGACAGCGGGTTGGAGAAATGGAAGTCCGGGCTTTGGAGGGTTTTGGCGTGTCTTACACGTCGCAAGAAATGCTTACGACTAAATCAGATCATATTCAGGCTCGTTACAAGGTACCTAGTGCAATTACGACCGGAAAACCTGTTTACAAACCCAATACCGTTCCAGAGTCTTTCCGATTGCTAGTTCGGGAGTTACGTTGCATGGGTTTAAACCTGGAGCACAACTTCATAATTGAAGAAGGTTTGGAGAGGGAGAGTGAAAACATTTGATATCCAATTGAAACTTCTTTCATGAACAATTAATCAAATTTTTTTTTTATTATGATTCATCGAGCTAATTATCAACAGCTTCGGGTTGGACTGGCTTCCCCCGAGCAGATTCGCAGTTGGGCTGAGAGGGAGTTACCCAATGGAGACGTCGTCGGGCAAGTCGATTAACCTTACACGTTGCATCACAAGACTCACAAACCAGAGAGAGATGGCTCATTTCGTGAAAGGATACTCGGGCCCATAAAAAGCGGCGTCTGCGCGTGTGGAAACTGTCGATCTGCCGGTAACGGGGAGGAATATTCCAACTTCTGCAAACATTGCGGAGTTGAGTTTACCGACTCCCGGGTTCGAAGATATCGAATGGGATACATCAAACTTGCGTGTCCGGTAACCCATGTGTGGTTTTCGAAACGAATCCCTAGTTATATTGCAAATCCACTTGCCAAACCTCTTAAGGAACCAGAAAGCCCAGTATATTGCGATGCGTGACTCGATTGTATGTGTTGATCATTACAGATTGGCTATAAGCTGTCACCCCATACAAAAGTGGGAAGCCTCTAACCGACATGTCCCTCGCGTCGATCGAGGAATATTGTCTAACTCGGGATAAAAACTACCGCGTACAGAATGGGGACCCCCCCCTCCATGGTTAATTTTTAGTAAAAAATCCAACGATTGGGCTTCGTAATAACTATTCTCATTTCAGTTGGTAGAATAAGATTCAAGTGCTTTTCAACCCAATTCTTTGGTTTTTTCTTTTTTTCCTCCCCTTTCGGAAAAAAAAAAAGTTTTACGAGAAGTATTTTCTATATATATATATATGGTTACGAAAATCTAATCATCGCGTCGATTTTTCTATTCCATTAAATTAATAGCCATCGAAGTGGAGTGGAAACCCAAAGAGGGAAGTGATCGCATCGGGAACAAGGGAACTATCTCCAGCCTACAACTAAATCGAGAAAGAAATACCGAAGGAAAAAACTACTTACCTTTCGGTAGATCGTTCAATATGGAGGGTCCAAGACTACTCGAGAAAAACAAGTTGAAACCCGAGTAATGAGCAACTACTTGATCTTCGGCAAGACGATATTACCGCGTATCAAAAACGTCAAATTGTTTCAATTTTACGTTTAGTTATTTGAGCCGGATGAGAGGAAACACTCATGTCCGATTCTAAGGGGGGGGGGGCACTACCCGACCTATCCCAATCTTTTTCTTGCTAGGCCCGTGGCCGAGAGGCCCAACCTATTAAGATTGCGGGGTTTGTTCAATTACGAAGACCGATCCTGGAGAAACATGCTTCCTACTTTCTTTTCCACTCGAAATTATGAGACGCTTCAAGGGAGCGAAATCGCCACCGGGGGAGATGCTGTCAAAAAAGGATTAACTAGTTTGGATCTGCAAAGTGTTATGGATCGTGCACATTTGGAGTGGCAGGCGCCGGCGAAGCGAAGGCCTGTTGGGGATGAATTGGAAGACCGAACAATTCAAAGGAGGAAAGATCTTCTGGTCAGACGGATGAAATTAGCCAAGGATTTTTTACGGACGAATCTAAAACCAGAATGGATGGTTTTAGATCTCTTGCCGGTTCTTCCACCTGAATTGAGACCAATAGTTGAATCGTATGAAGGCGAATTAGTTACTTCCGACCTTAACGAACTTTACAGAAAGGTGATTCATCGAAATAATACTCTTGCCGAATTCTTATCGGGGAGTGAATTCACGCCGGAGGGATTAATTGTTTGTCAGAAGAGACTTATTCAAGAAGCCGTAGACGCTCCCATTGATAATGGTATACGTGGGCAACCAATGAGGGATATCAATAACAGACCCTACAAGTCATCTTCAGAGGTTATTGAGGGCAAAGAAGGGCGATTTCGTGAAAATTTGCTCGGAAAACGGGTTGACTACTCCGGCCGTTTCGTTATTGTCGTAGGCCCGTCTCTTTCATTACATCAATGTGGATTACCTCGAGAAATGCCAATCGAACCTTTTCAAGTATTTGTAATTCGTAACTTGATCGGATGACATCTCGCTTGTAATCTACGAGCGGCTAAAAGTATGATACGAAAAGAAGATCCCATCATATGGGAAGTTCTCCGGGAAGTTATGCGAGGTCACCCCATACTGCTGAATCGAGCACCTACTTTGCATAGGCTGGGTATACAGGCATTTCAACCCATTTTGATAGAAGGACGTGCTATTCGTTTGCATCCATTGGTTTGTGGGGGGTTTAACGCAGATCTCGATGGAGATCAGATGGCCGTTCATGTGCCCCTATCTCTCGAAGCTCAGATTGAAGCTCGTCCTCCGATGTTTTCGCACATAAATTTACTATCCCCCGCTACAGGCGATTCTGTATCTGTTCCGAGTCAAGACATGCTTCTCGGTCTTTATGTACTAACAATTGAGAATAAGCAGGGAATCTATGGAAACAGACATTCCGTTTTCGTGGGAGGAGGTGATGTCCACCCTTCCCCTGCTGGAATACCCCGTTTCGGTAGTTACTACGACATACTCAGGGCCAAGGAATCAAATCAAATTGATTTCTGTAGTTTCCTGTGGCTTCGATGGGATACTAATTTGGAAATGATTAGTTCGAAAATTCGTGAATTACCTGTTGAATCCCAATATGAATCCTTGGGAACCTCTCTTCACTCTTATGATAATTACCAGATTAGAAAGTGTAGGAAGGGATATATCTCGAGTATATATGTACTTACCACGGCTGGTCGTATTTTGTTTAATCAACAATTGAAGGAAGCGATGCAGGGTGTGTCAAAAGCCTCTTCGTACTCTACTTCGTCCGTACCGGACGTGGCGACCCGAGACGAAATGCTTATATCCAACCGCAAAAATGAAGAATGAAAAATCTTCTATATATAAATATACTTAATAAATATTTACTAAATCGCTTAGATTCAAATTATTGATTAACAAATGTCACAAGATAAAAAGATATATAGGGTGAGGTTTCTATAATGACGGATCAAACTGAATTGCCGTTCTGCAACAAAACAGTGGATAGAGCTGTGATGAGGCGACTCATCGGCAAGTTAGTCGTTTGTTTTGGAATTGCATCTACAACAAATATTTCGGATCAAGTTAAGATTTTGGGTTTTCAACAAGCTACGAGAGCATCTGTCTCATTGGGCATCGACGACCTCCTAGCAGTACCATCCAGAGGATGGCTTGTACAAGACGCTGAGAAATAAGGTTACGTCTCAGAGCAGCATTATCGTTACGGAAGTCTCCATGCCGTGGAGAAATTACGTCAATCAATTGAAGCCTGGTACGCTACAAGCGAATGTCCAAAACGAGAAATGAATCCAAGTTTCAAAATGATCGATCCTTTAAATCCAGTCCACATGATGTCTTTTTCGGGGGCCCGGGGAAGTATATCCCAAGTTCATCAGTTGCTTGGCATGAGGGGATTGATGTCGGATCCCCGGGGACAAGTAATTGATCTACCCATTCGAAGAAACCTCCGCGAAGGCCTATCCCTGACAGAATATATCATTTCCTGCTATGGTGCCCGCAAAGGGGTTGTGGATACTGCCGTTCGAACCTCCGACGCTGGATACCCGACACGCAGACCCGTTGAAGTGGTCCAACACATTGCTGTACGCAAAAAGGATTGCGAAACTACCAAAAGGATTGCTTTGCTGAATATCACCCAAGAGAAACGAGAATCTATTAGGACAATATCATATCAAAAATTGGTTGGACGTGTGCTCGCGGATAACGTCTATTGGGATGTTAGATGTATAGCCACCCGTAATCAAGATATCAGTGATGGACTGGCTAGTAACTCAGTAGCATCGGCACAGCCAATATATGTGAGATCTCCTTTGGCACGTAAAAGCATTTTCCGGATTTGTCAGTGGCGTTACGGTCGGAGTCTTGCTCATTACGATTTAGTAGAGTTAGGGGAGGCTGTTGGCATCATCGCGGGCCAATCCATTGGAGAACCGGGAACTCAATTAACACCAAGAACTTTTCATACAGGTGGGGTATTTACGGGCGATATCGCAGAATACGTACGAATTCCGTTTAATGGACTTATCAATTCCGATGGTAGGCTGGTTTATCCCACACGTACGCGACATGGGCATCCCGCCTGGATGTGTCGAAATGCTTTATCCGTTGTTATCAGGAGTTGTGGCGCTACACACGATTTTGTCGTCCCAGCCCAAAGTCTACTTATGATTCGAAACGGTCAGTATGTCGAAGCACAGCAAATCATCGCGGAAGTACGAGCCAAAGAGTTCCCCCTTAAGGAACGTATCCGAAAAGCTATCTATCCAAATTTAAAAGGAGAGATTCACTGGAGTAAATTTGTGTGGCATGTCCGTGATTCCATAGACAATCCCATTCGTGTCGTACGCGAGGCGGGCCATATCCGGATTCTTTCGGGAGCTTATAGCGATTCCGACGAAAGCTATTTGTTTCACAAAGATCGGGATAGAGTCGGTATCAAACCCAACTCTATCGAGAGGAGGTGCAATTACTTCGAAGGAAGTGGCGAGGAAGAAATTGATGCCGCCGACTGCGAAGGTTCTCAAAAAAGTATCCGAGAATTTGGAATCGATCCGAAATGTTTTTTCAATTGGTCAAAAACTCCAAGATCTAACTATATTCTATCTAATATCAAAGTGGAGCGGTCCGAAAAAACTGAATTCGTTTGTCTGTTGCTGGAAAGACAGCAGAAAAATTTTAACGAATCGCGTTTTGCAAATATTGATGTTCAATTAAACAGCATTTCGGATGAAAGCGATATCCTCGCCATCTGCGAAAAATTCGAGTATCAAACTGGTGTTTCTGGGATTATGAGATATGGTACCATAGAAGTGGAACCTGTTGATAAAGAAAGATTCCCCTCTGACGGTAAGGTGGGAAAAACGACTTCCGGCTCATGGTATAGAGTAGTCAAGGGAGGCAATTCCTTTCTAATTCCCGAGGAGGCTTATACTACATATGAACCCCCATCATCTATTTTGGTAACAGACAATACTGTTGTAGAAGAAGGCACACGAATAACTGATAATATTAGTAGTAAAGTAGGTGGACTAATCCGAATCGAAAAAAAATTAACAAGCAGTATTGTGGCAAGAGTATTACCCGGATATATTCGCAATCCAGAGAAGGCAACTAGTATACAGAGACGAAATGGTAATCTAATAGAGTCAAGTAATATGATTCTCAATGGAATCAAAACCAAGGGTTGGGTTTACCTCCAATCGGTTACACTTTACAGGAAAAGAAAGACCTCCGTTCCGGTAAGACCAGCTGTCAAATACGATGTATCTAGCGATTCTTTGGCACAGGGAGTCTTCCGCGCTGATAAGCCGAAAACGCAGAAACGCACGAAAGTCCAAACCCTTCTATGTATCTCCCATAGAAATGGTGAGGAAATCAAAACGATTAATCACACGACTACTCAATTAATTCGAACTTTTTTAGTGGCTGGGTGGCGGAGACACTTTCACCAGACCCCCTCCACAAAAAATAATTACTTATCTCTCGCCAATGTGGGAATCGATAATCTTCTCAGTACTTTTCTTCAGGTTGATTCAGTGGCGTCTCCCCCCGCACGAAGGCTCGGAGTCAGTCAGGTTTCCCAGAAATTGGTGTCTGTCGACAAGCCTTTTCTCGCTCAAGTCAATCTATCCAACGGCAGCAATTATTTGGTTCTCAAATATCATAGCGTTACCGTTCATTCGGTGCCGGGACGTGGTGCATCTTTCTTAACTTTGTCGCCGTTTGACTTTCGTCGTAATAATTCATCTGCTGATTCAAGCAATGATAACTACGAAAAAGGAGTTGCGGAATACTTCCCTCGGCCAGAATCGGGTATAGGCGGTCCGGACGGGAGTACGAGAAACGTTTCACTCAGTTCCAAATATGAATCTTTTTCGAAAAAGTATCCAAATCTAAACATTAAAGAGAGGCCGGCTAAATTTGAAAGATCAAGCCTGACTTGTTGTCAATTAAATTTTGAAGAGGTAGGTCTATCAGGGACTTCATACGCAATTTCCTACTTCTTGGATACCCCTCGTTTGGTGCTGAGCAGCAAAGCTTCCTTCTTCATAAATTATTTTCCCGATTATTCGACATATACGTATTCGGCAGATACGCCGGACTACCGACACCGGTATCTAATTGACGAAACCAAATTAACATTGAAATGTCCTATAAATCCTTTTTTAAATAGGTTTTCATTGGCGAAACCAATTTGTTTGACGTCGAAATTTTTCAACCGGGGAATACTGCTAATCAATCTGGGACTACTAATCAACGAAAGTCGATATTTCTGTAGAAGTAATGTATTTCCCCAGTCCGGTCAGGTCGTAGCCATTCACCGAGATTACTTACTAGTCAGAACCGGTAGGACCCCATTGGCGACCCGGGGAGCAACTCCCCACAGGATATCTGGAGACATTATTGGGGAGGGAGATACATCAATAACATTACCATATGATAGATTGAAATCTGGAGACATTACTCAGGGTCTGCCGAAGGTTGAGCAGCTGCTGGAGTATCGTTCCATTGCTTCTATTCCAGCAAGAATCGAAGATCTTTTTGGGAGATGGAATCGGGGTATTATAAGATTAATTGGGAACCTCTGGAGCCACTTTCCAAGTGCCGGAACAAGTATGGAACGCTGCCAACTGATTATAATTAATGAAATTCGAGAAGTTTACGAATCTCAAGGAGTACAAATATCCGAAAAACATCTAGAAATTATCATTTGACAACTGACATCGCGGGTCGTAGCGTCGGAAGACGGAATAACCAACGTTTTCTTTCCTGGGGAGCTTGTCGAGTTGTCACAGGCCGAACGGATGAATCGAGTATCAAAGAGACCTACTTTCTATGAACCTATTATACTGGGAATGACGAAGGCATCCCTCAATACTACTAGTTTTTCATCAGAGGCGAGTCTTCAAGAAACTACGCGGGTATTGGCCAAAGCTGCTCTCCGCGGTCGAATCGATCGGTTAAAAGGATTGAAGGAAAACGTTATTCTCGGTGACGTCGTCCCTGTTGGAACAGGTAGTCCGGAAATCGTTTGCCAACTAGAAGTGAATAAACGAAAAGGGTTTCATTCGGCAATGGATGGGAATGGCAAGAACCCAAATTGGCGAACAAAATATGACCTACGCGGTTACCGCGAGAAGCAAAATATCGACCCCAATCTATTTATTTATAAGGGATTGAGTCGACCCCTCCCTTATCTTAATCTTGAGATAACATAAGGGGTCACCCAAGACTAAATGAAGTTTTTGCGCGTTTCAACCCGCAAAATTGATCACCAGATTGTAATAATTTACCAAATTTAGTTAAAATGAAACGAGTTTACAGCTTTTTATACCTGAGGGGAAGATGCAACAGAAAAATCGGAATATTGAGTTGGAAGGAATGATGGCGGCGGGAATCCACTTTGGCCACCAAACCCAGAAATGGAATCCCAGGATGTCACCCTATATATTTACAGAACGAAAAGGTGTCCACATTCTCGATTTAACTCAGACTGCTCGTCTTTCATCTGAAGCCTGTGATTCGGTATTCGATGCAGCAGCGGAGGGAAAGGAATTCCCGACGATTGGTACAAAACATCAAGTAGCTGATTTGATAGCATCAGCCGCAACAAGATCTCAACGTCACTATGTAAATGAAAAGTGGTTAGGCGGTACGTTAACAAATTGGTTCACTACGGAAATGCGTCTCCGTAGGTTTCAATACTTACAAAACGGAGAAAATACAGGAGAGCTCGACTGACTTCCAAAGCAAGAGGCAGCGATTTCGAGGGGATAACTGTTTAAACTAAAAAAGTGTCTAGGCGGAATTCAATATATGTCAGATTTACCCGATATTGCGACAATTACCGATCAACACGAATAATCTATCGCCCTTAGGGAATGTATTATTCTAGGTATTCCCACAATTTGTGTTGTCGATACAGATTGCGATCCGGATCTTGTAGATATCCCAATCCCCGGCAATGATGACGCGCGACCCTCAATCCGATGGATATTGGACAAACCAACACTAGCTATTTGTGAAGGTCGTTCGAACTCAAAGTTCTCTCAGGTAAATTAGCAGGTGGCAGGGCTGAGAACTGCCTCCACAACTTGTAATGAAATAGCTGGGGGTTTATACCGTAATTAGGGATATCGCCCAATTCCACCATAAAGTAGGAAGTAACTTGCTTCTGTTACTTCAGAATAAATAATTTGCGGTGATCACCTTAAATATTTTAGATAACTTTTTCTATCGAGAGGGGGGTATTACGCACGTCGAGCAACTCCGAGTTTATGAGATTGATTATCTTTATCAAGTATCGAGTGTAGAAGTAGGCTAACACTCTTATTGGCAAATAGGAGACTTTCAAGTTCATGCGCAGGTTCTTGTAACTTCCTGGGTCGTTATTGCCTTGTTGCCAGCTCTACCTATTGTAGCTACCGGGAATCTGCAAGTCATACCGACTGGCAGCCAGAATTTCATCGAATATGTTCTTGAATTTATTAGGGATTTAACTAGGACCCAAATGGGGGAAGAGGAATACCGTCCTCGGGTTCCATTTATTGGAACGATGTTTCCATCCATTTTTGTTTCCAACCGGTCTGGTGCTCCGTTTCCTCGGCGAATCGTTCAGTTACCTCATGGAGAGTTGGCTGCACCTACCAACGATATCAACACTACTGTTGCGTTAGCCTTGCTTACATCAGTAGCACATTCTCATGCAGGTTTAAACAAGAGAGGTTTTAGCTATTTTGGTAAGTACATCCAGCCAACTCCGGTACTACCACCTATCAACATTTTGGAAGATTCTACCAAACCCTCATCACTTAGTTTTCGACTGTTTGGAAATATTTTGGCTGACGAGTTGGTAGTAGCTGTTCTCGTCTCCCTAGTACCTTTAATTGTTCCTGTACCCACGACGCCTTTAGGACTATTTACAAGTGCCATACAGGCTTTGATTTTTGCCACTTCGGCTGCAGCTCATATTGGGGAATCCACGGAGGGCCACCATTAATTTAGTTGGAGTGAGTCATTCCAAAAGAATGTAGTAGCCACAAAATATATATATATATATCTATTTTTTTTTCTTTTTCTCGAGAACCATTCATTGGATCGCTGTAGTGGAAAAAAACGTTTCTGTGGTATCATGCTATAGCAATACTAGATCCGTACTGTCTCCGCCTCCACTCCGAATAGCGATAAGAAAGACGAGCGGGAGGAGGGGTTAAGAACTAGAAATACCGCATGGCTCTCCAAATTTAATCTGAGCCATTTAATATTTTGAATAAAGAAGTAGTTATCTTCACCGCCAAGCTCATATTTCTTTTTAAAAAAGAATACACAAAGTATTTTGGAAGCAATTTATGTCGTTTTCGCGTTTCCCGTTTGAACCGGTTTAGATGTCAGTCGGCCTATGTCACAGCATATTAAATGAAGTGATTAGATATTACTTGCACTAAAGCTCGGATAGGCATGTTCCGGTAGATAATAATTACTATTACCAAATACTCAAAATTTTTCGATCCAATTTTATTAAATTAGGCGGGAAGTAGCACCGATCGGCGTGGAAAGTAGGTGCGTCCCCCCCGTGCTTCATTATTTCTCCAAACTCAACATTAAGTATACGGGTATTATGTCACACCACATGACTAGTTTCGATCAGATTCACGTAGAATTGATTTCTCGATTAGCGTTCACTGGGAAGTCTTCGTTGCGCCGAGTCTAGTTAGTACCCAACGAAACAAAACAAGATTGACTAACGTAAATAAATTAAGAGGAGACTAATACGAACCCATTGATTTCCGCTGCTTCCGTCATTGCTGCTGGGTTAGCTGTAGGCCTCGCCTCAATTGGCCCGGGTGTCGGCCAGGGGACTGCTGCAGGTCAGGCAGTCGAAGGTATCGCGAGACAGCCAGAAGCAGAAGGCAAGACACGAGGTACTTTATTATCGAGTTTAGCTTTCATGGAAGCTTTGACAATTTACGGATCAGTTGTAGCTCTAGCTTCGTTATTTGCCAATCCATTTGTTTAACCTGTTTGTAATGACAAGTAGCCTGGTCCCCCCCCCCTCTTTTCCCCAAACTTTCTTTCGAATCGGCGGTGAGCTGGGAGGGAGGGGCCTGGTGGGAAGTCTCTGTTCCATCTATCCAACCGAGTACCTGCCGCGTCTCCTCGTAACTCCCCCCCTCTCCACCAATTAGAAAGTTTCAACAAATTGGGTAAACCAATATAAGTTGCCAAAATTAATGACTCGGGAAATATTGCCCCTGTCGCGATTTTATTTTGATTTTTCAAAATTTGAAAATTGCCACCCCCCCCCCCCAGGCTGGACCAGAAGTTGTTTAAATCTTGCAAAACCTTCCAGGAGGGAAAGGATTACGAGAAGTGTAAGTGAGATCGCTGCTCCCTCAAGTGATTGGACTCTCGCCGCAAGTATTGGCTTAAATACCAATATTTTGGAGATAAACTTAATTAACTTAATTTTAGTACTAGGTATATTGTTTTACTACGGAAAGGGGGTGTGTGCGAGTCGTATATCCGAGTGGGATAACTGTTTCGTTCAGCTGCACCCAAAAAAAAGTGCAAAACCCCGACGAATTCCCTGTAAATAAATGTTATGCAAGAACCGGAGCATTCCGTGTAACCAATGAAACTTCCACTTCCATTGACCGATTCTCGGGACTGTCGTCAATATGGTTAAAGCCAAATTGCTTAAAGTCTTAGCAAAATTAGGGTTTTCTTTCCCCTACCGCGTAAGCCAAATCGCGATTGGAAACGCATCATTCGGTATATGACGCTCATATCAAGAATACTTCGATTTGTACCATTTCTCGAGATAGATACCTATATAGTATAGGTGGATATATAGATAGATATCGAAGTTGATTTAGCTGAATCTTCTTCAATTTGCTGAATAGACAACCTATACAAGATGAATACTACTCGGAAAAAGCGGCTCTCAAATAATTAATAATTATCTGGGAGAGTCCTCAACCCTTTTTTCCCTTCTCAAATATTGATTATTCCGCCTAAACCTATTTGAGATGAATCTTATTAGTTAGTGGAGAAGATAAGGAGGCGAGCCCGCGTGTTAAAACGTTATCTGTTGGATTCTACCGATTTACTGGTAAAAACGGGCAGGAAAGCCGAATGGATCGAAAAATCCACGTTCGGTTTGGGAAGAGATTATCAGCCTCCGAGAATCAGAGATCTGTAATCCACTTTCATTGATCAATTTTTTAGAGAATCGAGAAAGAACAATTTCGAATACAATTCGGGATGCGGAAGAGCGTCACGAGGAGGCTACTAAGAAACTTCATAAGGCTCGTTTTCGCCTGCAGCAAGCAAAAGTTAAAGCGGATGAGATCCGAATCAATGGACTTACGCAGATGGACAGGGAACAGCGGGATCTCGTCGATGCAGCCGACAAAGATTTAAAAGGATTGGAAGATAGTAAGAATTACGCAATTCGTTTCGAGAAGCAACGCGCTATCGAGCAGGTTCGGCAGCAAGTTTCTCGACCAGCCTCCGAAAGGGCTCTAGAAGGTCTAAATAGTCGTCTGGATAATCAACTGCATTTGCGAATGATTGATTATCACATCGACCTGTTCAAAGCCATGAAAAACAAATCCGATTAGTTCCAATTTCATTACCATCTCATAAAAACCATCTCATAAAAAAACGGGTTTCATTTTTACTTCTCCCCCCTCCAGTAATATTTTTTCGGCAAACATGGTAATAAATATTCGACCCGACGAAATTAGCAGCATTATTCGCAAGCAAATTGAAGGGTATGTCCCGGAAGTAAAAGTTGTTAACATTGGTACTGTACTTTAAGTCGGAGATGGGATTGCCCGTATTCACGGACTCAACAAAGTAATGGCTGGCGAATCGGTGGAATCTGAGGATGGCACAGTAGGGATCGCTCCGAATCCGGAATCTGATAATGTTGGGGCCGTACCGACGGGTGATGGTTTGACCATACAAGAGGGAAGTTCTGTAAGAGCGACAGGAAAGATTGCTCAAATACCAGTCAGTGACTCGTTTTTGGGTCGTGTTGTAAATGCCTTGGCCCAACCTATCGATGGGAAAGGTCAAATCCCAGCTTCTGAGTTTAGGTCGATCGAATCCCCCGCTCCGGGGATTATTTCGAGACGCTCCGTATACGAACCTTTACAAACGGGTCTTATTGCTATTGACTCCATGATTCCTATAGGTCGCGGTCAACGGGAGTTAATTATTGGCGATAGACAGACTGGTAAAACAGCAGTAGCTACAGATACGATTTTGAATCAGAAAGGTCAAAATGTTATATGTGTCTACGTAGCCATTGGTCAAAAAGCTTCTTCTGTGGCTCAGGTAGTGGATACCTTTCAAGATCGCGGTGCCATGGAATATACGATCGTGGTGTCGGAGACTGCGAATTCTCCAGCCACTCTGCAATATCTTGCCCCTTATACGGGAGCAGCTTTAGCCGAATACTTCATGTATCGCAAGCAGCATACCCCGATTATCCATGACGATCTTTCTAAACAGGCCCAAGCTTACCGACAAATGTCTCTGCTACTAAGAAGACCACCCGGTCGAGAAGCATATCCGGGAGATGTTTTCTATCCACACTCTCGTCTTTCGGAGAGAGCAGCTAAGTTAAGTCTCGAATTAGGGGAAGGTAGCATGACGGCTTCACCTATCGTTGAGACACAAGCAGGGGATGTCTCAGCTTACATCCCTACCAATGTTATTTCTATCACCGATGGCTAAATATTTCTATCAGCAGATCTATTTAACGCTGGGATTCGACCAGCAATAAATGTGGGTATTTCTGTATCTAGAGTGGGTTCCGCGGCTCAGATAAAAGCTATGAAACAGGTGGCCGGCAAGTTGAAATTGGAATTGGCACAATTTGCAGAATTGGAGGCTTTTGCACAATTCGCTTCTGATCTTGATAAGACTACTCAGAATCAGTTAGCTAGGGGCCAGCGGTTGCGTGAGCTGCTTAAACAGTCTCAATCAGCCCCGTTATCGGTCGGGGAACAGGTGGCCACCACTTATACCGGAGTCAACGGATATTTGGATGTACCAGAAGTTGAACAAGTCAAGCGATTCTTGGTTCAGCTACGCGAGTATGTAATAACCAATAAACCTCAATTTGGTGAAATTACTCGTTCCACAAAAGTGTCTACAGAACAAGCGGAAACACTTCTGAAGGAAGCAATTAAGGAGTCAACAGAAATTTTTCTACTGCAGGAGAAGTAAGTGAAAAGCTTGCAGATTGCACCCGGGAAATGACCTCCAAGCATCATCTGACCACCTCCACTTCATCTACGCCGACATAATCACTCCAAACACGGAATTACGTCCAATAGGATTTGAACCTATACTTAAGGTTTAGAAGACCTCTGTCCTATCCATTAGACGATGGACGTTTCTTCTTTTCTCTTCTTGGTTGGTGATTAATATGCCCACGGATTAGCTCCCAAATCGTGAACAAACGATAGCTTCAGTTTGTTCACGACGCAATTCATGGGTGAGGGGTTAATTCGACTGGGGCTACGGTATTATTAGTATCACCAGCGGGTAGCGGGAATCGAACCCGCATCAGTAGCTTGGAAGGCTAAAGGTTATAGTCGACGGTAACCAATGGTTATGACGTCGCTAATCCAGAACCGAACATGGTAGTTTCCGCCCATTCGGCTCCTTTATGGAAAGGAAGGATAAATAGTGCAAAACTGGTGGAGAATTCGTCCACATATACCAACCTAGTTAAACGAAACAACCGGAAGACGAGCGGGTTGTATCCTTCTCCTCAATTGAAGGGGGCGCATATTAAAATAACCTCTGCAGGGATCGAGGCTTTCTCCATGTTGGATTTTTTGGGGGCTTTTATTCCCCTACCCCCCCCCCCTTCCCAACGGTTCAAAGAGAAGAGGAAGAGAAGGTAACCGCCCCACTTCGAGTAAATGGCATCCGTAAAATCTATGTCAGTCTTGCTTACGCTTTCGCCGTATAGCATTAATTTACTTCTTAGATGATCCCTTGAAAGAAAAAAAAAATTAGTTTCATCAATTGCTTTTCTTTTTTCCTTTTATTTACTTCGTTCTTTATTTTTACTCTCAAAAATCCTTAGGAAAATATTTCTCACCGAGTCTCGGAAGCAATTGTTACCGCTTAATCAAAAAAGTGCAGGATAACCCTGATAAACCAGGATCAATCTATTTTTAACTTTCAAGCTTGGATTTTTTTCCAAGGTTCAGTGACGATGAAACAAATATTTTAGATGTCTACCCATAGATTCTCATTTTTTTTTTTTTCACGAAATCATCCTGCTTCGTCACTAACCGGTACGACTTCCGAAGTACAAGAGTAACAGGAATGGCGCATTCTTTTTCCGTACCACCACCAGTAACTAGTAAAGAAAAATAGATGTACTTCTGCAAAAATAAAGCTTTTTGATTTAGTTGAGATTCAGTTTGAGAGATCCCTTAACTATTAAAATCAATATGAAACGAATCACACTTTTACCACTAAACTATACCCGCGACGGTACAACTGTATTATACGAGCTATCTGTACATCTGTGAGATATTCCAAACGCGCTTACATTTGGTTATAGGAGGAGCTCCCCGCCCCCCCCACCCCACCCATTCCTTGTATATATATATATCTACATACAAAATTGGTATTCATTCAATGGTTGCGCCGCCCGCGTCACAGATTACCCCTTCGAGCTGCCAATAGTGCAATTACTAAGGGTCCTGATGCAACCACCAATGCCAAGATAGCAAGTTGCGCAATTATTTCTATATTCATTATCCCTCCTTCTATCGTTTTTCGTAAATATATCTCGATATCAAAAAATTTTTTAAAAAATTAAATAAACATATTTGTTTAATTTTTTTTTTTCTTTTTTCACTTATACAAAAAAATGGGGAGGTGAGAGAAATCGATGGCATCAAATTCACGAAGTGAAATTCTTTTGATTTTGCTCCGCCCCCATAACAAGCATTTCAACTGCGAATTTGGCCATTGCAACGTATTGGCAGTCAATTTGGTTTAGTTAGCAGAAGCAAATTCACCAATTTTGTCTAGGCTAAAAAATATCGAATCCTTTTTGGGCGAGATTTTTGGCTTGTACCCAATATCTATGGATGTGGTTACGAATTTATTTTTCTTATGTCACATCGTAAAAAGAGGAGGGGGCCGGCAAAAAGCAGAAGAATAAAATTTTTACTCAGAAATAGTTCGGGGTTTGACTCCATCAAATCAAGTAAAACACACGTAGCTAAGGCGATTCCTTCCACAAATCGTGTTGCAGATGTAGATTGTGGGTATAGACTTACAACCTAACTTCGTGTTACAATCGGGGAAAAAGACATTCCCAGCTGTTTGGAGAGATGGCCGAGGGGTCTAAAGCGTCGGATTGCTAATCCGTTGTACAAATCATATGTACCGAGGGTTCGAATCCCTCTCTCTCCCTCCTTAACAAATTTATTAAACTGGTGGATTCCCCAACCTATTCTAACGAGGTAACTAAGGCATCGACTTCTACCTAATCCCTACGGCCGGGGTTTCGTCCGGGATCATTCGATAAAAATCCGAAAACGAAGAGAGATACGAAAAAGATCACTATTGCGTAGACAAATAGTTTGAGGGTAAGCATGATAACATCTCCATGTTTTTTAGAACTAGGGATAAAATAAGACGGAACAACTTCGATTCGTTCGGAACATCTATTTATCTCTATCATTTATATTTGTTTGGACATACGACTGTGACTTCTGTCTCCAATTGGGAGAAGGAACCCGGCTTTCGTGAGACATTATTTCACCAAATGAATTACATCTACAACATCCAATATTTCGTCTTTTTCTTCTTACTTTAATAGGTAAAAATAAAAATTGCACAAATATTCAACTCATTGAAAAATTTATGTCTGTCAATCTCGGGTAAGCCGCGAGCAACCAATCCCTTCTTTCAATATAAAAGTGAATACGTCGGTACCGATATCTCTAACCGCGGATGCCTTGTAGGAAGATTGCCACTTGCCAAAATTAGTTTTTCGCTTGAGTTTTTCGCTTGAATTGCAGCGACCCCCCCCCCACCTTATCTTTTTTCCAACCTCAACTGCTTGACAACATCTTCTTCTGTCACCGCTTAGGGAGCGGGGCATTCTAGAGTTGAGCAACCCCCTAGTACCTATTATCGAAAACTAACTGCGGCTTGCCAAACGAAGGCCAGAAGTAGGAAAAGCACGGGTATTACCGGCATCACATCTATGACCGGATCAGAGATTGCATAAGCTTCGGGTGATTTGGCAAAAGAGGCATCATTGAGGTGAATATAATTTTCCAGGTAGATGTCATGCAAAACTATCATCTTTATTCTCCAGTAATGTAACAAGTAATTTTCCCCCGACGCGGTTACACGTCGCCTTTCAATTGGTTGACCCGTCAGGTATGTATTATTATATGTTCCCCCATTCAAATAATTTGGATTCACTAAATCAAAATCTTACCAGACCAAAATGATATCTGACTGGATTTTCCCCTAGATATTCTTTTTCAGTTAGTTTTGCGGAATACTAGTAGCTCTAAACTGCTCCAATTTTTTTTTGTTGCTGCTCTCTTCTAACCGAACAAATAATTGAAACAGCCGGTTGACAGGAAACCCGAAGTGTGGGATAGTCATCATACCCATCATTTGTGGGGCGTGGCCAAGTGGTAAGGCAGCGGGTTTTGGTCCCGCCACTCGGAGGTTCGAATCCTTCCGTCCCAGATTTTTTTTTCACGAAAAAAAAATCTATTGCATTCTCACATACTAGAAATTGAAGAAGTCATAAACCTCACTTCCAGCTTCCATTATCTATCTACCCGTTCCCTCAATATACTCGATGTAATAGTTCTACTCGGTGGATCTTCCAGTTTATATTATGACGATAAGCCGCATATAGCAATAGATCCTCTTGTGATGCGAAGTAACAAAACGATACCAAAACCAAACTATGAAATTAGCTTATCGGATGTATGCTGGACCCGCCCACATAGGTACTCTACGGGTAGCCAGTTCCTTCAGGAACGTACATGCTATAATGCATGCCCCTTTGGGAGATGACTACTTCAACGTGATGCGTTCCACGTCGGAGAGGGAAAGGGATTTTACCCCAGTAACTGCTAGTGTAGCGGACCGCCACGTATTAGCACGTGGGTCTCAAGAAAAGGTTATAAATAACATAAGCCGAAAAGATGAGGAATAACACCCCGACTTAATCGTTTTAACACCTACGTGTACATCTAGTATTTCACAGGAGGATCTACAAAATTTTGTGGATCGAGCTTCTTTGTCTTCCGAGTCTGATGTAATTCTTGCGGATGTTAATTATCACCGAGTCAATGAGCCTCAAGCGGCGGATAGAACCTTGGAACAAATAACTCGATTTCATTTGGATAGGGCTCGTAGACGAGGTAGCTTGGATCGATCCGTGACAAACGCACCTTCAGCAAATATTGTAGGAATTTTTACTTTGGGCTTTCATAATCAGCATGACTGTCGCGAATTGAAACGCCTACCTGGAGAATCGGGAATTGCGGTCAACCAGGTAATCCCAGAGGGGGGGTCTCTTAAATATTTGAAGGATTTGCCAAGAGCTTGGTTTAATACAGTTCCTCATCGGGAAGTAGGTTTGATGACAGCAACTTTTTTGGAAAAAGAGTATGGAATGCCTTACATATCTATAACTCCCATGGGAATTTCAAACACAGCTGACTTCATTGCACAGATCGGAAAGCTTGTGAATGTGTGGGCTTTCGCGCTGTCAGAAAAAAGACTTAGCCACAAATTATATGTTGATAATCAAACTAAATTTGTTTCCCAAGCAGCTTGGTTTTCAAAGTCTATTGATTGTCAAAATTTGGCTGGAAAAGAAGCAGCGATTTTTGGTGATGCAACTCATGCAGCCTCAATTACGAAAATACTTGTTAAAGAAATGGGAATTCGTGTCAGTTGCTCAGGCACGTATTGCAAGCATGATGCGGAACGGTTTAATGAGCAAGTTCAGGGTTTATGTGATGAAGTAATAGTTACGGAAGATCATACCGAGGTTGGAGATACGATAGCTCGTATTGAGCCCTCCGCCATATTTGGAACTCAAATGGAGCGTCATATTGGCAAACGTATTGATATTCCGTGTGGGGTCATTTCTTCACCAGTTCATATCCAGAATTTTCCTCTGGGATATCGACCATTTTTAGGTTACGAAGGAACCAATCAAATAGCCGATCTAATCTATAATTCATCTAATCTGGGTATGGAAGATCATTCGCTGGATGTTTTCGGGGGGCATGATACCAAGGGAGTAAGCACCAAGTCTCTATCAACAGATGAGAGACATATTAATTGGACCCCCGAAGCTGAGTCGGAACCAAATAGAATTCCCGGTTTCGTAAGGGGGAGGACCAAGAAAAACACCGAAGTCTCCGCGAAACGAAGCAATATTCCAGAAATTACAATTGATGTAACGTATGCAGCTAAAGAAAAATCAAGCTCTTAATTCGATAAATTGTACAGGTAATCATTCGACATAAGTTCTAGTCCATCTAACTTAATTTCGGGAATGCGTCGGAAAGTTCGTACCGGAAATATCAGTCGCAGACACTGGAGCAGTAAGTATTTAGCAGTAAAAAAATTCTCGGTTTTTAGATATTACGGTAAAACCCCGCCTGAAACGACATGGTAAGAAGCAACGTGTGACTCGAACATCGAGATCGTCTCCGCGGAGTCTAGTATCCGCCGGCTCTACTCAAAGGTTGGGACGTTCTTGCTTCGACATTCGTTAAAACCCATTACCCAATGAAACTTGAAGAACATCTACCTATTTGAATCGATTTATATTTTTGGGGAGAAGTTCTATCTATGGTTATTTTCACGAAATAGCGCGGCGAAGCCTCATCAGTCCGTTACTTCGTACGTTCTTACCGGGGACTGAAAACTGGATTTCGGAGAGGTTGGCTTAGTATTATCCAGCTCAGACGACCCAGCCGCGTTACCTCGGTTGAGTTTTACTTCGTCTAAGATCTGGAACAGGTGTGGAAAAAAATTACCCGGCAAATTATCTAGGGGTCGATGAGAATGGGTTCTGTTGCTACCGACTCTCAATTTCGAAAACCCTCGGGGTTAGGCCTAAACCTAAGGATTGTCAAAATCGATCTACGAACGAGGGGATTTTCGACATCCAGTTGAACTCATTACATTATTAGGTAAATAAAAACATAAAAAGGCGGAGGGGGGGAAGGGGTAAGATTGCCTCCCTTCCCTATTCACGTTATAGTAATGTTTTTTACAAAAGGATAATTCGTGAGGAGATAACTCAATAAAATAAATCGGAGGATGTTCGCGTCGTACACATATGAGTTAGAAGTATCCCTCTGCAATTGAGTAGAACAGTTATCTATTCGATTGAAGTTGTGCTCTAAGCCGTACGAATTCAACGTTTCATATACGGCTTTGCGGGGGGGGGGTTCCGCCCTGCGTGCGCCCACCTATCCTGATAGGTTACCTACCGAATAATTGCGATCGACACTCAATCTAGGAGAGAAGGGGAAGCCATTAGGCAAGTTGGTTTTTACAATCCCCGCAAAGATCAAACTCGATTGGATGTCTCTGCTATTGTTGCTCTCCTCAAAGAAGGGGCGCAATCGACACAAACTGTTCGTGATATTTTGAAACGGGCGGAGGTGCCTGAACAAGTAGGAATCAATCTCTAACTAAAAGTAAAAATCAAATTTTAGGAGAATCTAATGGGCCCAGCTTACAGCTCTTTTCAGGTGCTTTTTTATTACCCCTCCCTCTTACTTATACTCTACATCTATGCCGTATTTGGCATTCCTTTAAGAAGTAGAATATTTCGGAGAGACTACTGGTTTTCCATCAAAACTTTCTTCGAAAGAAGTGATATCGCACATATTTTTACGGGTGTGATGAGAAGTTGGAAGGGGAGGAGGAGACGCAGGTAGTTTAAACCAATGACACGATTACTACTGGAACAAGTTATTCGACAATTTATTTATTCAACTCAATTTTGGGTTAGGGGTTGGCCGCCGATTTCACACCATAATCTTGGTATAACTCCCCACGACTTCTCCCAAAAGATGGTTGCAGCTTAGCACTTTAGCGAGGATCAAGTCAATACATATTTCATTTGGGTGAATGCTTCCTCCACAAAATCCGAATTAGTAAGTATTTACCATATTAGTAAGTATTTACCATATTATTAAGTATTTACTAATTCGGGTTTCACGTTGTCCGACGAAACAGGTGATTCAGCTTTTTTGGGTACAATGTGTGAACTTGAGCAATTGTATTTTTTTTTCGTTCCACTTATATAATGGAAATGTAGCTATTAATACATTGAATCTTTTGGATAAAACTCATTACGAAATATAGCAATGGTTGGGAGTTACTGTGATGAAGACAACTTCTGGATCTCCTCTTAAATTTGGTGTATCACAGAAAAGCGAAGGGCTTAGCGCTAATCGAGATTGTTTCCCATATCTACTTCTTCTCCTATTTAGAGATAATTTTTATTCGGTCGCTTGTAAGCGTCGTTTAGATAGACAAGACATCGGCTTAGTATTCGGGGCGTGTAGTGCAGCGGCAATAAAGCGTTCAATTGATAGTGTGCGTTACCAAGATTATTCGGAGATTTTCCATTCAGAATTTGTTTGAAAATGAAGCAGTCGACTTAACATGGATTTATATCTCCATGTACTTCTACAGACAATATGTCTAATTTTGGGGATACCTCTTCTGCGTTGGCTAGCTGCTGAAACAAATAACAACTCAAAAATTTCACAGTCTATTCATTCGATATTTCTATTTTTGGAAGACAGATTACCAAAATCTAGCCACGTTTCAGAGGTAGAAATGCCACAGAATCTTCATCTGGAAACTCCGGTTCGCTTGTTTCGTCGACGAATTAGGGATGTGCCACTTCCACATTTATTGAGGACAGTTTTTCACACGTACAAAAATTTGTGTGGAAAATTTATTCAGCTTCGGTCCTGGAAACGGAAAGAACGAAGAAGTATTGATATGCTACTCCAAAATTTTTACGCCTACGAAATTGATTTGGAATTGCTAGTTTTGTGGACACGAATGCATAAGTCACACCCGAGATATTTCATATATCCCGATCGGAATAACATGACTAGAAAGAAAATACGTGTTTCTGAATATAATTGTCGATTAGATGCGGTAAGCATTGACCACCGCCTCATTCGAGGTTTGTGCATCCACTTTGGCAGATGTAAAAACAAATCTCTCATAGCTTTTCGTGGAACTCAATATTTCGCAAAAAAATGGATTTATTATCTATCGATATTTCTTGGATCTCACTTCCATCATCCAATTGAATTTACCCAGATACGTATTAATTTGTCATCCGCCAGCTGTGTTTTATTCTTGGGTTATATCTCAGCTATTCAGTCAGTCTCAAAAAACGTCCAGGTTGAAACCACAGCGGATTCCTACAGCAGTATTTACGTTGGAGAAGAAATTCATCCCAAGATTCCAACTTCGCTACTAGTTAAACTCCTGGAGAGGGGGAAGTTCTGCAGCAGTACTGGACGTCCAGTTAGTAAATTAGCCCGGGTTGTATTAAGAGATGGTGCGATTTTGAACAGGTTTGTAAAAATTTGGAATACTTTTTCCTCGTATCACAGCGCTTCAATAAATCGAGATGGATTGCGTAGATCGAGATATATAACACGACTTTCTTGTGATAGTACGTCGGCGGGTAAACATAGAAGTACAATACGTCTTCCACGACGTAGATTTGACCTAGAACTACCAAAAAAGGTCTCCACGTCTAACAAACTCAGCTCTTCCAAAATAAATCAAAGAACTTGGCATTTAAGCCTAATTCGATCTTTTCCGTCAACATTTATTGCATTAGAAATGCAAGTATAATAGAAAATCTGCTTGAAGTTTGTCTTTATTCCCTTTCAATTTAATAAAATTGATAAAAATTGCTACCGAATAGATTTGATGAAAAAAAATGGGAATGTTCTGCCCTTGCAATTTATATAGTCATCTAGATACGAAAGTACTTCACCTCTTAATTCTGTTCCAAAATCGGTGTGGCAGAAGGTTACCCACCCTCAAATATTATCCCGATTTTTATTACGAATTACACTAATTCTTCTTTCTCAGATTTCTTTTTTTTACTGGGTAATCTGTCAATTTTGCCAGAACGTATTTTGATTGTCAGTTTAATTACAGTTATTGCGATCGATTTATCAAACAGGGGGAGAAATGCAATTTTGCTTCACAGAATTTCACTAGTATCTATGCTAATTAGCGCGGCTGCTTCACTATGTCAATGGGGGATCCACTCCGTTCCAATCGCTTTTGAAAATTATCAGATAAGCAATTTTAGTTATATATTTAGATTTTTTCTGTTGGTTTGTTCGCTACTATCTGTTCTGCTGTCAGTTGATTACATACGATGTTCAAAAACGGTTTTGGCAGAATTTTCGTTCCTCATATTAACTGCAGGTTCGGGTGGAATGGTTCCACGTCGGGCAAATGACTTGGTCACTCTTTATGTGGCGTTGGAATTTTCAAGCTTGTCCTCTTGCTTCTTGTCTGGACATACCAAAAAGGATATAAGATCGAATGAAGCAACTACGAAATTTTTACTGATGGGTGGAGCGAGCTCGTCTTTTCTGCTATATGGTTTTTCTTTGTTGCATGGAATTTCCGGCGGACAGCTTCAGCTTGATAAGATAGCCGATGGACTCCCGTCGAGTCAGTATCTTGCTGTAGTTTATACCTCTATTGCGTCTATCACAGCTGGAACGGCGTTCAAACCCTCTCTCGTTCCGTTCCATCAATGGACTCCCGATGTATACGAAGGAGTGTGATTCGTTCAAAAGGCAATTTAGTCGCTGCAAGTGATTTAGCGATGTCACATTTGTTTTTTGCAGCGTCCTGTGAGCGCGCGGGGAGACAAAATTTCCCTGCATTAGTAGTTGCACTGACAAATTGCTCTTGCCGTACCGCAACTTTCAGAAATTGTTCGACCAATAGCGTACGAGTAAAACAGAGGCAAGTCGCGAGATTTAGTAGATCTATCCTTCATTTTATATCTATTCATCTACATCTCCTTATTTCTATTTCTACACAAATTTTCTGCGAAGTTTTTTTTGTCATGGGTAGATTTCGACGAAATATGCGGCTCATCTAGATTTAGCTAGAAATCCAGTTCATCTGTGTGTACCTCTTCTTTTTTTGTCTTCACCTGTTGATGGAAAATTGACGGGCTCGATCCTTCGGAAGCTACTGACAAACCCCTTCAACTTAAGAAATCACCCCAAAATAGAATTGATGTAACAAAGCTGTAGGCGCGCTACTCC